GATAAGCTTATATTAACCCGTTAAATTTTTTAACTAAATATTTATTTTATTTATACATTATTTAATTATTATTAAAAATAATTTTTTTTTATTTAAATTAACTTTCAAAGATGACTGTTAAACATTAATAAATTATTTTTTTATTTTATATCAAATTATTTAAAGTTTTTTTCTAAAATAAAAATATTTTTTTAATTTAGTAAAGATTTGAACGAGAAGCCGTATGAAATGAAAATTTCATGTACGGTTTTGTAAAGTAACATTAAAGGTAACTTTTTTGTTAACTTTTTCACTACAACACCAAAAAAACCAAACTCTGCCTTACGTAAAGTAGCAAGAGTAAGATTAACTTCCGGATTTGAAATTACAGCTTATATACCAGGTATTGGTCATAATTTACAAGAACATTCTGTAGTATTAGTAAGAGGAGGAAGAGTTAAAGATTTACCTGGTGTAAGATATCATATTGTTAGAGGAACTCTTGATGCTATAGGAGTAAAAGATCGTCAACAAGGGCGTTCTAGTGCGTTGTATATTATTATTCTAAATTTGTATTAAAAATTAATACCATGTTAATTGTTAAAACATGTAAATATAGCTGACCGAAAAATAGAAATATTGTAAAGGAACCGAAGCAGGCTAAAACAAATTATATATTTAAATATCTAAGGTTTATTTATTAAATAAAAAAAGTATTCCCTAACTTATTTTTACTAAAAAATTAAATAACTTTAACTTTTTTAGAACGAGTTAGAAAGAAAAACAAAAAAACAAAAAATTAACATAAAATTATTTTTTTAAACCTAAAGATTTTACTGTAAAATTAATAAAATACATGATTTTCTTGAAAAGAAAACGGATACTCAATTTAAAATGAGTAAGTATTTAAAAAAAGAATATATATATATTCTTTTTTTAATATCGAAAGCCGTATTCAATAAAAGTTGTATATACGGCTTGAAGGGAGATTTTTAATATTTTTTATTAATCTACCCTACAATATGGAGTGAAAAAGCCAAAATAAACTATTTAGTTTTTTTTATTTTAATAAATTATTTAATTCTTTTTCAATATTATGTCACGTCGCAGTACTATAGAAAAAAAAACAGGAAAATCTGATCCAATTTATCGTAATCGATTAGTAAATATGATGGTTAATCGAATTCTTAAACATGGAAAAAAATCATTAGCTTATCGGATTCTTTATAAAGCAATGAAAGATATTAAACAGAAAACAAAAAAAAATCCATTATCAGTTTTACGTCAAGCTATACGTAGAGTAACACCTAATGTAACAGTGAAAGCAAGACGTTTAGGTGGATCCACTTATCAAGTACCAATTGAAATAAAATCTGCACAAGGAAAAGCTCTTGCTATTCGTTGGTTATTAGGGGCATCTAGAAAACGTTCAGGTCGAAGTATGGCTTTTAAATTAAGTTATGAATTAATAGATGCTGCTAGAGATAGCGGAGATGCAATACGAAAAAAAGAAGAAACTCATAGAATGGCTGAAGCTAATAGGGCTTTTGCTCATTTTCGTTAATCTTTTTGAAAATATAAAAAAAAGTGTATTTTCTTGAAAAATAAAAAAAAAAGAATATACATAGCTTTTTAAAAAGGATTAATATTTTATAGATAATTTATTAGTAAAAATTATTATAGTTTTTACTAATAAATTATCTATAAAATATACAAATACTAAAATTTTGTTACATATCGAGAAAATTTTTATGAACTTAGAATTTGATCTTTCTTTTTTTTACGCAAGTACTATTTTGCCTGAATGCATTCTTATTTTTTTTTTAATAATTATTTTACTATTAGATTTAATCTTAGAAATAAAAAATAAATCTTTATTATTTTATATTTCTTTATTAGGTTTATCATTAAGTATTATTATTTTATTTTTTCAATTACAAAAAGAACCAACTATTAGTTTTTCAGGTAATTTTCAAGATGATAACTTTAACAGAATATTTCGAATTTTTCTAGCTTTATGTTCAATATTATGTATTTCTTTATCTATCGATTTTATTAAATGTACAAAATTATCAATAACGGAATTTCTTATTTTTATATTGACAGCAACCATCGGAGGAATGTTTTTATGTGGCGCTAATGATTTAATTACTATTTTTGTGTCTGTAGAATGCTTAAGTTTATGTTCATATCTATTATCTGGTTATACTAAAAAAGATGTTCGATCTAATGAAGCTGTTATGAAATATTTACTTATAGGTGGAACGAGTTCATCTATTTTAGTTTATGGTTTTTCTTGGTTATATGGCTTATCAGGAGGAGAATCTCAACTTCAAAAAATAGCGAATGGACTTATAAATACAGAAATGTACAATTCTTCAGGAAGTTTAGTTGGACTTGTATTTATTATTGCAGGAATTGGATTCAAACTTTCTTTAGTACCTTTTCATCAATGGACTCCCGATGTATATGAAGGAGTGTGATTCGTTTTCTATAAATAAAAAAACAGAATTTTTTATTGTTTTTACGATATTTATAAATCTTTTCTAGACATGCAAAATAAAAACAATTATTATTTTCACTCAAGATAAAACATAACTTTTATTAAATAAAATTTTTTTTTAATAAATTGAAATCAAATCTGAAATAAAGCAAAGTTAAACTAATAAAAAAAAGATAAATTGATTATTAAGGGTAATTAGACGAAAAAAAATGGTATAAATGAAACAAACTAAAATTAAAAATTTTAAGTATTAAAAAATAAATATTATTCAATAATCTTTTTTCCTTCAAGGATTATGAGTGTAATATACGTATCCGTTAAAAAAAAAAAACCCTAAAATAAAAAATTCATGTCTATTAAAACGAAAAAATTTAGATGATTTTTTTTATTAAACTTCATTAAAAGAATTTTTATTCAATAACAAAAAAAATTTCAAATTTAAGGTTAAAAAAAATCACTAAAACAGGATTCCTCGTAAAGTTCAAATTTAATAAAAATTTAATATTTAATTTTAAGTTTTTTTATATACATACACGAGAAAAGTAATATTAATTTAGATTATTACTTAGGAGCTGTGTGAAATAAAAATTTCATGCACAGTTTTGAATGAGAGAAAAGAATGAGTAATCTTCGTTTCGATTCTAACTCCCCTACCCCAGTCGTTGCTTTTCTTTCGGTTGCTTCAAAAATAGCAGGTTTAGCTTTATTAGCTCGTTTCCTTAACATTGTCTTTCCTTCTCTTTTTAACCAATGGCATTTTCTTCTAGAAATATTAGCTATTTGTAGTATGATATTAGGGAATTTAGTAGCTATTACTCAAACAAGTATGAAGCGTATGCTTGCATATTCTTCAATAAGTCAAATTGGATATTTAATGATTGGAATAATTGTTGGGGATTTTAATGGATATACAAGTATGATAGTTTATTTACTATTTTATATATTTATGAATTTAGGAACTTTTGCTTGTATTCTATTATTTGGATTACGTACAGGAACAGATAATATTCGAGATTATAGTGGATTAATTTTAAAAGATCCTTTATTAGCATTTTCTCTTTCTTTATGTTTATTATCTTTGGGAGGTATCCCCCCATTATCTGGTTTTTTTGGAAAACTTTATTTATTTTGGTGCGCATGGAAAAATGGTTTATATTTTTTAGTTTTTATAGGACTTTTTACAAGTATTATTTCTATATATTATTATTTAAAAATCGTTAAATTATTAATTACTGCAGAAACTAAAGAAGTTACTTCTTATATACAAATGTATACAGGGTTTTCTTTTTCCAGTTTCTACAAAAATTCAATTGAAATTAGTATAATTATTTGTGTAATTGCTTCTATGTTTTTAGGAATATTTATGAATCCTATTATTAATATACTTCAAAATAATTTGAATTTAAGTAGTTTTACAAATATTTAATATATATATATTTTTTTTTCAATTATTAAATATTTTTATGCTACTAGTAAAATTTTAATTTGTTTTTTTAGTTATGCTATATTTATAGCATAACTAAAAAAACAAATTAAAATTAGATTTTTTATTTTTATTATTATATATATAATAAAGTATCGAATATTAGAATAATTCTTTCTTTATAGGCCTTGATGGTGAAATGGTAGACACATAAGACTCAAAATCTTATGCTTTAAAGCGTGGAGGTTCGAGTCCTCTTCAAGGCAGCTTTTTTTGATAATAAAAAAATAATCTTATGTTATACTATTTATTTGATATCAATGATTTTGTTAAACTATCATATTTATTTTATTTAAAATATTTTGATTAATATTATTAATCTAATAATTATACTGATAAAAAATAAATATAAAAAATTATAAATCAAAATCAGATGATATTTTTTAGTATTGTAAACTAAACACTAATATAATAAACATATGGAAGTAAACATTCTTGCATTTATTGCTACTGCATTGTTCATTTTAATCCCTACAGCTTTTTTACTAATTCTTTATGTACAAACCGTTAGTCAGGGTAGTTAATAAAAATTCTTTTTCAATTATTAAGAATTTTGGATTTATCAAATAATATTGTATTTTTATTTAAATATTTAGTTTTTTACAATATTAAAATTTAAGTTAAAAAAACTAAAAAAATTATATATAATTTTTTTAGTTTTTTTAATTTCATTTATTTATTATTATTATTATTATTATATGATTCATATAGAATTAGGTCCTAGCACTATAGTAGGAATAGGGCTTATTATAGTAGGTATACCTTTATATGCCCTTCGAATAAGGGAACTTAATGTATCTAGAGGTGTGATTTAAAATGTACTTAAATAAATTATAAAATTTCAATTTATTTGTTAATAATAACAAATATAAAACTTGAAAAAATTTTTTAATTTATATAAAAAAAACTCTATGGTTAAATTTTAACTTATTTTTCTAACATTTCGCAAACATATTTAAATATTAGAATTAAAATCGAATTCTAATTAGATAAAAAAACAAGATATTAAATATTTTAGAGAATATATTATATCTTTATTTAATTAATTTTTTATTTCTCTAGAAATAAAAAAATTTAATCCACGAAATCGTAAATGAACCTAAAGATATTAAAATATGTTTTTTTTTTATTAACTAAGTACAACTAAAATAAACCTGTTTTCGAAAATAAATTTAAACAGGTAAAAGACAATCCAAAAAGTTTATTTTCAAAATTATTTTTACACTTACTTGGATTTAGAGTATTTAAATTTTTCAATTTTTTTTTATTTTGATTTAATGCTTAAGCCATAAAGAAATTAACATATCATATATGGTTTTTAGAGGGGGGCATGTAATTAAAATAAAAACATTAACCTATCTCAATATTATGATTCTTTTTTTTCATCCATTGGATTATTATGTGGAGGAATTCTCATTTTTCAAGGTTGGCGTTTAGATCCCATTCTTTTATTATCACAAATACTTTTAAGTGGAACAGCTATTTTTTTTATAGCGGAAAGTTTGTATTTACGTAATAATAAATTTAATTTTACAACTTTTTCGAAAAAAAATAATAATTTTTTTATTTTAGAAAAAAAAATTCTGAAAGAAAATACAAATTATAAAAAAATAAAATTAAAAAAAAAAATTTATAAAGGATGGGAAAAAGTTGATTATACTTTTTTTCTTTCTTATACAATGTAAATAATAGAATATAATTAGTTTAATGTTTTTGATTTTTAATACTAAAAATCAAAAACATTAAACTAATTAATTTTTCAGTATTATTTTTATAATCTATTTTTTTTCTCAAAATTTAAGGTAAAAAAAAATACAAATATTATCATTATAGAATTCAAAATAATATTAATTACTACTTATATATTTTTATAAATCCTAGAATTAAATTAATGCAAATAATATTTATTAAATAAATAAAATTATATTTTTTATAGCTTTTTTGATATAAATTTATATATATTTTATAAATATATCTAATTATTTTATCAATTGTTATAGCTTTATAATAACACTTGCTTTTTTTTATCATTTGATTTATTCTTAATATTAGGGTTGTCTATTAATGATAAATTTGAATAAAAAGAAAGTACTAGGCTATATTAAAATATAGAGCAATACCTTTTTTATTTAAAATATGACATAATAGATAATCCAAATCTTTTTTTCTATATTGTTAAGGCGACACCCAGATTCGAACTGGGGGTAAAGGATTTGCAGTCCTCTGCCTTACCACTTGGCCATATCGCCTTTTTTTTAAATAAAGCTTTGGTAAAAATTGTATAATTTTTTTTTTAATTACTACAATTTTTTAATTTATTAATAACAAGCTATATTATTATAAAACTTAATTATTTTTTAATCAAGTCTCTTTTTTCTATTTGAGATAAAAAAATATTTGACATAATAAAGAATAACAATAAAATAAAAAAAGCTTAATAAAATTATTTTTTTATGCAATTCGATAGAAAATTTTTAAAATTAGATTTGATATTATAAAACAAACTCTAACACTATTTAGAGGAAGAAAAAACTACGGAAATTTTTGTACTCCCTGAATTTGGAAAAATACAATTTGAAGGATTTCATCGTTTTATTTATAAAGGTTTAATTGAAGAACCTAGTTATTTTCCGAAAATTAAAGATGCAGATCAAGAATTTGAATTCCGATTATTGGATAAAGAATACAAATTAGCAGAACCTATAATAAAAGAAAGAGATGCTGTATATCAATCAAGTACATATTCTTCAGACTTATATATACCCGCTCAATTAACTGGAAAAAGAAAAGGAAAAGCACAAAAACAAACTATATTTATTGGAAGTATTCCTTTAATGAATTCTCAAGGCACCTTTGTAGTTAATGGTGTTGCAAGAGTAATCATCAATCAAATTTTAAGAAGTCCAGGTATTTATTATAATTCAGAACTAGATCATAACGGAATTTATATATATACAAGTACAATTATTTCTGATTGGGGTGGAAGACTAAAATTAGAAATTGATAGCAAAACTAGAATTTGGGCTCGTATAAGTAAAAAACGAAAAGTTTCAATTTTAGTTTTATTACTAGCCATGGGTCTAACTATAAAACAGATTTTAGACAGTGTTTGTTCTCCAAATTTTTTTTTGGACGCTCTGAAAAAGAAAAAGAAAAAAGAACAACCTCAATCTACTGAAGATGCTATAGTAGAACTTTATAAACAATTATATTGTATAGGCGGAGATCTTATATTTTCCGAATCTATACGTAAAGAATTACAAAAAAAATTTTTTCAACAAAGATGTGAATTAGGAAAAATTGGTCGATTAAATTTGAATAAAAAACTTAATCTTAGCGTACCTGAAAATGAATATTTTTTATTACCACAAGATATTTTAGCTGCTATAGATTATTTAATAAAAATAAAGTTTGGTATTGGTACACTTGATGATATAGATCATTTAAAAAACCGTCGTATTCGCTCTGTAGCAGATTTATTACAAGATCAATTAAAATTGGCATTAACACGTTTGGAAAATTCAGTACGACAAATTATACGCGGAGCAACTAAGCGAAAGCGTTTACCTAGTCCTAAAACTTTAATTACTCCAACTCCGTTAATAGCTACTTTCAAAGAATTTTTTGGCTCACATCCTTTATCGCAATTTCTAGATCAAACTAATCCATTAACAGAAATAGTTCATAAACGAAGATTGAGCTCTTTAGGTCCTGGAGGATTAACACGACGAACAGCTAGCTTTCAAGTACGAGATATTCATTTTAGTCATTATGGACGTATTTGTCCTATTGAAACATCTGAAGGTATGAATGCTGGACTCATTGCATCATTAGCGATTCATGCAAAAGTAAATAATTGGGGATCTCTAGAAAGTCCCTTTTATAAAATATCTAAAATTTCCAAAGAAGAAAAAGTTATTTATCTATCTGCTGGAGAAGACGAATATTACCGAATAGCTACCGGAAATTGCTTAGCTTTAGATCAAGATACACAGAAAATACAAATAACTCCAGCTCGATATCGACAAGAATTTTTAGCTATTGCTTGGGAACAAATACATCTTCGAAGTATTTATCCTTTACAATATTTTTCTGTTGGAGCTTCTTTAATTCCGTTTTTAGAACATAATGATGCAAATCGTGCTTTAATGGGGTCTAATATGCAACGTCAAGCGGTTCCACTTATAAAACCTGAAAAATGCATTGTAGGAACCGGTTTAGAAAGTCAAGCAGCTTTAGATTCTGGAAGTGTAGCTATTGCGAAACAAAGTGGAAAAATTTTATATACTGATGGTAAAAAAATAAATTTGATTGACACTGATAAAAAAAAAACAAATAAAATTTTAACAACATATCAGCGTTCAAATAATAGTACTTGTATGCATCAAAATATACAAGTTACTCAACAAAAATTTTTGAAAAAAGGACAAATTTTAGCAGATGGCGCAGCAACTCTAAAAGGAGAATTAGCTTTAGGAAAAAACATTTTAGTAGCATATATGCCATGGGAAGGGTATAATTTTGAAGACGCAATACTTATTAGCGAACGTTTAATATATGAAGATATTTATACATCAATTCATATTGAAAGATATGAAATTAAATCTCGCACTACAAGTCAAGGTCCTGAAAAAATTACTAAAGAAATACCTCATTTGGAAAATAGTGTACTGCGTCATTCAGATAAAAATGGACTTGTATTACCAGGATCATGGGTAGAAGCAGGCGATGTTTTAGTAGGAAAATTAACACCTCAAGAAACAGAAGAATCATTGCGTGCTCCAGAAGGAAAATTATTACAAGCTATATTTGGTATCCAAGTAGCTACTGCAAAAGAAACTTGTCTTAAAGTTCCTTTAGGTGGAAAAGGACGGGTTATTGATGTACGATGGATTTCTAAAAAAGAAAATTCTAGTAATTACGAAAAAATAATACATGTTTACATAGCACAAAAACGAAAAATACAGGTAGGAGATAAGGTAGCTGGAAGACATGGTAACAAAGGTATTATTTCAAAAATTTTACCTAGACAAGATATGCCATATTTGCAGGATGGCACACCAGTTGATATGGTATTAAGTCCTTTAGGAGTACCTTCGCGAATGAATGTAGGACAGATTTTTGAATGTTTACTTGGTTTAGCGGGACATTTTTTGAAAAAACATTATCGAATAACCCCTTTTGATGAAAGATATGAACGAGAAGCTTCAAGAAAATTAGTATTTTCCGAACTTTATAAAGCAAGTACAAACACAGGAAACCCTTGGTTATTTGAAACTGAAAACCCTGGTAAAAGTCGCTTAATAGATGGAAGAACTGGAGAAATATTTGAACAGTCTGTTACAGTCGGAAAAGCCTATATGCTAAAATTAATTCATCAAGTTGACGATAAAATTCACGCACGTTCTAGCGGACCTTACGCGCTTGTTACTCAACAACCTCTTCGAGGAAGATCCAGACGTGGAGGACAAAGAGTAGGAGAAATGGAAGTCTGGGCTTTAGAAGGTTTTGGTGTTGCTTATCTTTCACAAGAAATGCTTACTATTAAATCTGATCATATACATGCTCGCTATGAAGTACTTGGTGCCATTATAACAGGAGAACCAATACCTAAACCTAGCACTGCTCCAGAATCTTTTCGATTACTCGTTCGAGAATTGCGATCTTTATCTTTAGAATTGGATCATTCCGTTATATTTGAAAAAAATTTAAATATAAATTTTAAAGACGTTTAATATAAAAAATAAATTTCAATTTTATGATTCATCGAGAAAAATATCAACATCTTCGAATTCGATTAGCTTCTCCTGAACAAATACGCAGTTGGGCTGAAAGAATTTTACCTAATGGAGAACTTGTCGGGCAAGTAACAAAACCATATACTTTACATTATAAAACGCATAAACCTGAAAAAGATGGATTATTTTGTGAACGTATTTTTGGTCCTATTAAAAGCGGACTTTGCGCTTGTGGAAAATATCAAACAATTGAAAAATATTCAAAATTTTGTGAACAATGTGGCGTTGAATCTATTGAATCGCGTGTTAGAAGATATAGAATGGGATACATTAAATTAGCTTGTCCAGTAACACATGTATGGTATTTAAAGCGCTTACCCAGTTATATTGCAAATCTTTTAGCTAAACCTCTTAAAGAATTAGAAAGTCTAGTATATTGCGATGTGTGACTTGTTTATAAAATTTAATTATACAGATGTAAAACTGTTATCCTATTTTATTTATCATAAGGATATCGCTAGTTTTGATGTGTTTCCTAAAACAAGTAACATAGAACTCAAAAAAATAAAAATTTAAAGTATTTGATCTAGGGTTTCGATTTATATATATATATATAAATATATAAATATTTACTATCTTTATATATTTTATATAAATTTTTCTTCGTTATTTAGAGATTTCGTAAAAACATAAAATTTAGTAAAAAAAAATGATTACTGTATTGATTTATAATGGATATTGCAGTTTATTCATCGCATATATACGCTAAATAATATAATATCCATCGAGATAGAACGAAAACCTAAAGGATTCTAAAAATAAATATATATAAACAAGATAATTTCTTATTAATCTTAAAAACATTGTAGGTATTTTTGTAAAAAAATATATCATTTAAAGAAAGTAAGATTACTCAAAAATAAAAAATTCATTAAAAATTCTAATAGAACTTGAGTAATAAATAGTAATAAATAACTAGTTTTATAGAAGTTTTATAAAAAAAAGATATAAATGTTTATATATTATTATTAATCTATCTCAAGAAAAATCTATATAAACAAATATAGGATTTACTTTTTTTATTATGATTATAACAAAAATTTAATGCTATTTGAGCCGGATGAAAAAAAAGTTTCATGTCCGATTCTCAGGGGGGGAATTAACCTATCCCAATCTTTTTCTTGCTAGACCTATTTCAAAAAAACCTACTTTATTAAAATTGCGAGGTTTATTTAAATATGAAGATCAATCTTGGAGAGATATTTTTCCTCGTTTTTTTTCTTCACGTGGATTTGAAGCATTTCAAATTAGAGAAATCGCAACTGGAGGTGATGCTATTAAAAAACAATTAAGTAATATAGATCTCCAAGTAGTTATGGACTATGCATATGTAGAATGGAAAGAATTAGTAGAACAAAAGTCTACAGGAAATGAATGGGAAGATCGAAAAATTCAAAGAAGAAAAGATCTTTTAGTTAGACGTATAAAATTAGCGAAACAATTCCTTCAAACAGATATAAAGCCAGAGTGGATGGTTTTATCCGTCTTACCAGTTCTTCCGCCTGAATTACGGCCTATGATTGAATTAGGCGAAGGCGAATTAATTACTTCTGATTTAAATGAACTATATAGACGGGTTATTTATCGAAATAATACTCTCATTGATTTTTCGGCTAGAAGTGGCTCTACACCAGGAGGTTTAGTTGTTTGCCAAACTAGATTAGTACAAGAAGCTGTCGATGCACTTATTGATAATGGCATTCGTGGGCAACCTATGAAAGATAGTCACAATAGACCTTATAAATCTTTTTCAGATGTTATTGAAGGAAAAGAAGGACGCTTTCGTGAAAATTTACTTGGAAAACGAGTTGATTATTCAGGGCGATCAGTCATTATAGTTGGTCCTTCTCTTCCATTACATCAATGTGGATTACCAAGAGAAATGGCAATAGAATTGTTTCAAGCTTTTGTTATTCGAGGTTTAATTGGACGACATCTTGCCCCTAATCTTAGAGCAGCTAAAAGTATGATTCAAAACAAAGAGTCTATTATATGGAAAGTACTTCAAGAAATTATGCAAGGACACCCTATCTTATTAAATCGAGCACCTACTTTACATAGATTAGGCATACAAGCATTTCAACCTATTTTAATAAAAGGTCGAGCTATTCGTTTACATCCATTAGTCTGCGGAGGTTTTAATGCTGATTTTGACGGAGATCAAATGGCTGTTCATATACCATTATCTCTAGAAGCTCAGGCGGAAGCGCGATTACTTATGTTTTCCCATACAAATCTTTTATCCCCTGCTACAGGAGATCCTGTTTCTGTACCAAGTCAAGATATGCTTCTTGGACTTTATATATTAACAATTGAAAATCATCAAGGTATTTATGGTAACAAAAATCATCCTTATAAGAATAATAGTAACAAAGTTAGTCTAAATAAAACACCTTATTTTTATAGTTATGATGATGTAATAAAAGCTCAAAAACAAGAAAAGATTAAATTACAAAGTCCTTTATGGCTTCGATGGGAAAACAAATTACGAATAATTACTTCAATAAATCGTGAAAAACCTATTGAAGTTCAATATAATTCTTCAGGTATTTTTTCTAAAATCTATGAACATTACCAACTTAGGAAAAATAAAAAAGAACAAATTATTAATGTTTATATTTGCACAACCGTTGGTCGTATTATATTTAATCAACAAATAGAAGAAGCTATTCAAGGTACTTTAAAGGCTTCGCAATTTCGAGATAAATCTTTACCAGCTATAATTATATAATATTCATTTTTTCTACGGATAGAAATAAAAAAGTCAGATAAAAAAAATGACTTGAATCTATTGGTATATCCTGTTTATGACAATAAAGAGGTTTTTTATTATGGCAGAACCAGCCAAAATGCTCTTCTATAATAAAGTGATGGATAGAACTGCCATAAAACAGCTTATCAGCAGATTAATTGCTCACTTTGGTATTACATATACAACACATATTCTAGATCAACTTAAAAATCTGGGCTTTAAGCAAGCCACTCAAGCTGCAATTTCGTTAGGAATTGATGATCTTTTAACAGCACCTTCAAAAAGTTGGCCGATCCAAGATGCGGAACAACAAGGTTATACTTCTGAAAAAAATTATCGTTATGGAAACGTTCATGCAGTAGAAAAATTACGGCAATTGATCGAAACTTGGTATGCAACCAGTGAGTATTTAAAACAAGAGATGAACCCTAATTTTCGGATTACAGATCCGTTAAATCCAGTACATATGATGTCATTTTCAGGGGCTCGAGGAAGTACATCACAGGTTCATCAGTTAGTAGGTATGCGAGGTTTAATGTCAGACCCTCAAGGTCAAATTATTGATTTGCCTATTCAAAGTAATTTTCGTGAAGGGTTATCTTTAACAGAATATATTATTTCTTGCTATGGCGCTCGTAAAGGGGTCGTGGACACGGCAGTACGAACATCAGATGCTGGATATCTTACACGCAGATTAGTTGAAGTAGTTCAGCATATTGTGGTACGAAAAGTTGATTGTGGTACTCTTCAAGGTATTTTTGCAACTTCTTCGCGCGATACTTATAAGAAAAACAACAATCAACAAAAATTAATTGGACGTATATTAGCAGAAAATATATATATAAATGAAAGATGTATTGCTATTCGTAATCAAGATATCACAACTGATCTTGCTCTTTCTTTAGTAACTATTAAAAAAAAATCAATTTTTATACGTTCTCCTTTAACTTGTAAAAGTATGCTATGGATTTGTCAATTATGCTACGGATGGAGTCTTACTCACGGTAATTTAATAGAATTAGGCGAAGCTGTAGGTATTATTGCGGGGCAATCTATTGGAGAACCAGGTACTCAGTTAACATTAAGAACATTTCATACTGGTGGAGTTTTTACGGGTGATATTGCGGAGCATGTACGAACACCGTTTAATGGAATTATTCAATTTGATACAGAGTCAGTTTATCCTACACGTACTCGACATGGCCATCCTGCGTGGATATGTAATAATAATTTATTTGTTATTATTAAAAGTAAAAAAAAATTGCATCATTTGGTTATTCCACCACAAAGCATGCTTTTAGTTCAAAGTAATCAATATGTAGAATCAAAACAAGTTATTGCGGAAGTTCGTGCTAAAATATCTCCTTTTAAAGAGAAAGTTCAAAAATATATTTATTCAAATTTATCTGGAGAAATGCATTGGAGTACGAAAGTTCAGCATGCATCTGAATATATACATAGTAATGTTCATCTTTTATGTATGACAGGCCATATATGGATATTAGCAGGACATTTTTCAAAATGTCATGAGTCTTTTTTTATATTTTATCGTAATCAGGATAAGTTAGATCATAAACTTCCAATTGCAAATAAAATTTTGAGTTATTATAAAAATAAAAATAACTTTTTAAATTCTTTTTGGAATTTTATTTATTCCAGTATTATTATATACACTTACAATTTTTCGGGAATTAAAAAAAAAAAAAAAACGCTTTTTTTTTTTAATAAAACAAAAAATAAATATGAAAAAAAGCGTTTGTTTCGATTCATTCTTAAAATCCCAAAAAACGGTATCTTAAAAAAAAATGATATTTTTGCTATTTTTAATGATCCTAAATATAGAATAAAAAATTCAGGAATTATAAAATATGGTACTATAAAAGTCGATTTGATTAATAAAAAAAAAAATATTTTTGAAGATTCAAAAAATAAAAATACTAAAGCAAGATATAAAATAATAAAAGAAGGTAATTTTTTCTTTCTTCCTCAAGAAGTATATAATTTAGATCAATCTCTTTTTTCTTCTATTTCGATAAAAAATAATAGTTTTATTAAAGCGGGCACAAAAATAACTTCCACTATTATTAGTAAAGTAACAGGTTTTGTTAAAATAAGAAAAAAAACTAATAATTTTGAAATAAAAATATTACCTGGAAGTATATATTATCCTAAAGAAAAACAGAAAAACTTTAAACAAAATGGTATTTTAATACCGCCTGGGAAAAAAATTTTTGAACAATTTCGGGCTAAAAATTGGATTTATCTTGAATGGATTGTACTTTCCAAAGATAATTGTTTTTTTTTGATTAGACCAGCAATAGAATATAAAATAACATCTAATGATAATAACTTAAATTTACCAATACCTTTTTTTTTAGATTTCTTAAAAGAACAACAAACAATTAAAATTCAAAGTGTTAAATATATTTTTTATCAAGATGGTGAAGAAGTTGAAATACTTAATAATACTGAGATTCAACTAGTTCAAAACTGTTTAATATTAAATTGGGAAACAAAAATATTTATAAAAGAAGCTCATATTTCTTTTGTAAAAATACGTATTAATAAAATTATTAAATTCTTTTTTCAAGTAAGTTTATTAGAATGTTCTAATTTCGATTATAAAAAAAAAGAAAATCATATTATTATTAACTATTTTTTTAATAAAAAAAAAGATATTATTAATCAAAAATTTAATAAAAAAAATTTATTATTCAATAAAACTTGGGGTATTATTCGTACTCCTTCAAAAAAAAACCAAGAAGAAGGTTCTTTTCTTGTTTTATCTCCATCAAATTTATTTCGAACTACTTTAGTCGAGAAAACAAGAAAAAATACAAAAGTCGAAAATAACATAGAAAAATTTTTCATTTATGAAAAAAAAAAAAGAATTAAAGATTCTAATATAAAAAAAAAAAAAAGTTTTATGAAACAAAATTTTATAGAATTTTTAGGGTTTTTAGGCCATTCACAAAATATTACAAAAATTTTTCAACCTTTTTCTTATAAAAAATTTAATAATAAATTAATGCCAATTAATTTTTCAATTATTGATAATTTAAAAAAAAAAATTAAAATAACTACATGGTACTTTTTAGATGAAAATAAAAAAACTCATAAATTTATTTTAACAAAAAATAATATTTTTAATTTATTAACCTGGTCTTTTTCTTTATTTTTTCTAAGAAAAAAAAAAACTCAATTAGTTAATCTTGGACATTTTCTTTGCGATGGTTTTTCTATATCCAAATATCCACACTTTTATGAATCTGGTCAAATTATATCTATTTATGAAGATTTTTCTTCAGTAGTTAGACTAGCTAAACCATATTTAACCACCGGTGGAGCTACAATTCATAATCATTATGGTGAAATTGTTAAAGAAGGAGATACATTAATAACTTTAGTATATGAAAGATTAAAATCGGGAGATATTATTCAAGGACTTCCTAAAGTTGAGCAGTTATTAGAAGCTCGCCCAATAAATTCAGTTTTTATAAATTTGGAAAAAGGTTTTGAAGATTGGAATAGAGACATGACAAATTTTTTTGGAAGTCTATGGGGCTATTTTTTAAGTGCCCGAATTAGTATGGAACAGAGTCAATTAAATTTAGTTGATCAAATTCAAAAGGTTTATCGATCACAAGGAGTACAAATATCGGATAAACATATAGAAATTATTGTACGTCAAATGACTTCTAAAGTAATAACTTTAGAAGATGGAATGACTAATGGGTTTTTACCTGGAGAATTAATTGAATTTGCAAAAATAAAAAGAATGAATCGTGCTTTGGAAGAAGTTATTCCTTATAGACCTGTGTTATTGGGTATAACAAAAGCCTCTCTTAATACTCAAAGTTTTATATCAGAAGCTAGTTTTCAAGAAACTACTCGCGTATTAGCAAAAGCAGCTTTGCGGGGTCGGATTGATTGGTTAAAAGGTTTGAAAGAAAATGTTATTCTTGGTGGAATAGTTCCTGCAGGTACTGGATGTCAAGAAGTTATTTGGCAAATAACGTTGGAAAAACAAAAAAATATTTTATTAAAAAAAAAATATAAAATTAAACTATTTCATAACAAAGTAAAAGATATTTTTTTATATGAAAAATATTTTATTTCTTTTACTTCAAATCAGATTCATAAAAAATTGAAGCAGCCATTTTTTGAAATAAATACTAATAAATAGATTTAATTAACTTATCTAAAAATTTTTAGATAATTTATTAAATGAACATAAATTGACGAAAAAATTTAAAAAATGCATTGATTTTAGTCTAAATAGAAAAATAAATTAGACTTTTTTAATAAAAAAACAAAAATGAAACAAAAATCCTGGAATATTAATTTAGAAGAAATGATGGAAGCAGGGGTACATTTTGGTCATCAAGCTCGAAAATGGAATCCTAAAATGGCTTCTTATATTTTTACCGAACGAAAAGGTATTCATATTTTAAATCTTACTCAAACAGCTCGTTTTTTATCAGAAGCTTGCGATTTAGTAGCTACTGCTTCAAGTAAAGGCAAACAATTTTTAATTGTAGGTACAAAATATCAAGCAGCTGATTTAGTAGCATCAGCTTCTATAAAAGCTCGATGTCATTATGTAAATCAAAAATGGCTTGGCGGTATGTTAACTAATTGGTCCACTATAGAAAAGCGGCTTCAAAGATTTAAAGATTTGGAAAATAAAGAAAAAACAGGAGTATTTAATCAACTTCCAAAAAAAGAAGCAGCTACGCTAAAAAGACAATTAACTCAACTTCAAAAATATTTAAATGGAATTAAATATATGACGAGTTTACCAGATATTGTAATAATAATAGATCAGCAAAAAGAAATCACCGCTATTCAAGAATGTATAACTTTAGGTATTCCAACAATTTGTTTGGTTGATACAGATTGTGATCCAGATCTTACGGATATACCAATTCCAGCAAATGATGATGCTCGAGCTTCTATTCGATGGATTTTAAATAAATTAACATTAGCTATTAGTGTAGGTCGTTATAATTCTATAAAAATTGAATAATTATTTTAGTAAAAAATAATTTTATTTTATTTTATTACTCATTACTATTTTAAAACTTAAAAATATATTACAATAAAAATAAATATTTTATTGTAATAAATATGTTATAACATAATAAAAAAAGTTTAGAACAATAAGACATTTAAATAATGGAATTGTTAATAAAATTCATTTCTATTTTTCATAGTTAATCTTTAGAAGGGGTAATATGCATACTGCACAATTTTCCATTAGCACACTTAATAATTTATATGAAATATCTGGTGTGGAAGTAGGTCAACACTTCTATTGGCAAATAGGCAGTTTTCAAGTTCACGCGCAAGTACTTATAACTTCCTGGATTGTTATTGCTATTTTATTAAGTTTAGCTATTTTCGCAACGCGTGATTTACAAACTATTCCAACAAGTGGTCAAAATTTTGTCGAATATGTTTTAGAATTTATTAGAGATTTAACCAGAACTCAAATAGGAGAAGAGGAATATCGACCTTGGGTCCCTTTTATAGGAACTATGTTTTTATTCATTTTTGTTTCCAATTGGTCAGGTGCCCTTCTTCCTTGGAGAGTTTTTGAACTACCTCATGGAGAATTAGCTGCGCCTACAAATGATATTAATACAACTGTTGCGTTAGCTCTATTAACCTCAGTAGCTTATTTTTACGCAGGTCTTCATAAAAAAGGTTTAAATTATTTTGGTAAATATATTCAGCCAACTCCGGTACTTTTACCAATTAATATTTTAGAAGATTTTACAAAACCTTTATCGCTAAGTTTTCGACTTTTTGGAAATATATTAGCTGATGAATTAGTAGTTGCTGTTCCTATTTCTTTAGTACCTTTGGTTATTCCTATACCTATGATGTTTTTAGGATTATTTACAAGTGCTATTCAAGCTTTAATATTTGCAACCTTAGCTGCAGCTTATATAGGAGAATCATTAGAAGGCCATCATTAAATTAGAAAAAATAAAAATAAATATATATGTATATATATGTAAAAATATTCTAAATAATTTTAAAGCATAATTATTTTTAAATAAATATTTAAATAAATAAAACAGCTTAATTAATTATATATTTAAATTCTACATTATAAATCCAAGAAAAAATTTATGAGGTATAATAATAAAAAAATTTAATAATTAATAAAATTTATTTTAGATTTCAAAGAAAAACTATTTTTTAATTGTTATTCTATTTTATTCAATAAGATTTAAATTCTTAAATAAGAAAAAAATTAAAACAATAAAAAGAAAAAAAATTTAATTTATTTTTCTTAGTGATACTATCACTTTATTCAGAGACATTTTGAGTTAGTAACTGCTTAACCTAATTTTCTTTTAGTAAAAATATAAGTAAGCAATAGAGAATAGGTTTTTTCTATGAACCTTTTTTTAATTTTGGTTAGAGGATATTATAATGAACCCCTTAATTTCTGCTGCGTCTGTTATTGCTGCTGGATTAGCTGTAGGTTCAGCTTCTATTGGACCTGGTATTGGTCAAGGTACTGCTGCTGGTCAAGCAGTAGAAGGTATTGCTAGACAACCAGAGGCAGAAGGTAAAATTCGAGGTACGTTACTGTTAAGTTTAGCTTTTATGGAAGCTTTAACTATCTATGGTTTAGTTGTAGCTTTGGCGCTTTTATTTGCAAATCCTTTTGTGTAAATTCAATTGTTTTAAAAACTTTATATTTTTAAATACTAAATAGTTTTTTTTTTAAGAAATAAAATGATTAATCATTTTATTTCTTAAAAAAAAAACTATTTAGTATTTAAATTAAACAAAATTTATATTTATTTTTTAGAAAAAAAAATTTATAACTTTTGTTTTTGTGTAAAGTAAATAAACTATTTTTTAATTATATTGCTAATTAGACTTAAAACTAGATAAATGAGTCTCTGTCTATAACTAAAAATTCAAGTAATTTTGAGTAAAAAACTCTAAAAAACTTAGATAACCTATTAATGGGAGAGAGAATATGCAAAACATTATTAATTTAGTTATTTCTTCAGGTTATTGGCCCATCGCTGGTAATTTTGGTTTAAATACAAATCTTTTAGAAACAAATTTAATTAATTTAAGTGTAGTGCTTAGCTTATTAGTTTACTTTGGAAAGGGAGTGTGTGCGGGTTAATTATTTGGATAAAACTACTGGAATAATCCAGTTACACTTCAAAATAAAAAAGTGTATAATTCCGACGAATTACTTCTAAACAAAATTTAGAACAACTATAGCATTTCGTAAAATTAGTAATTTTTTATTTTTTACAATTACTTTATTCGGAAATATTAAGAAAATGGTTAAAGCTAAAATGCTTAAAGTCTAAGTACCTTTGGGGTTTTTCTTTCCCCCCGATATTATATATATATATAAAATATAAAAATATATTTAGAGATTCTTTTGATATATAACACTCATATTAAACTAATTCTTGAATTTATTTATTAAATAAATTATTATTATCTCTAAAAACTAACCAGTTTCGGTTTTTTAAGCTGAATTGACAACCTAGAAAAAGTCTAATATTAAGTTATTCAAAAAAGCGACCTTGCTGACAGTTAATAAAAAAAATAACTTTTGTCAGAAGAGCCCTTAAATTTTTTTTTAATAAAAAAAGGTATACAAAATTTTTGCAAATTCTTTTATTAAAAAATTAGAGAATTAACAAGGGCAGGCTTAGTTAAAAGAACTAAGCAAGAAAGCCGAATGAATTGAAAAATTCATGTTCGGTTTGGGAAGAGATTTATAATTCGTAAAAATCTTCGATAAATAATCTACTTTCATTAAATAATTTATTAAGTAATCGTAAACAGACTATTTTAAGTACAATTAATGATGCAGAAGAACGATATAATGAAGCAACTGATAAACTTAACCAAGCTCGAACTCGTTTAGAACGAGCAAAAATAAAAGCAGATGAAATTCGTGTAAATGGTCTTTCTCAAATAGAAAAAGAAAAAAGAGAATTAATAAATGCTGCTGATGAAGATTCAAAACGATTAGAAGATTCAAAAAATGCTACTATTCGTTTTGAAGAACAAAGAGCAATTGAACAAGTTAGACAACAAGTTTCACGTCTTGCACTAGAAAGAGCGTTAGAGGCGTTAAATAAACGTTTAAATAACGAATTACATTCACGCGTAATTGATTATCATATTGGCCTACTTAGAGCCATGGAAAGCACAACTAATTAGCTTTCATTAGTTTTATTTTTCAAAAAATTATTAACGAACGCTAATGGTAAATATTCGACCTGACGAAATTAGCAGTATTATCCGTAAACAAATAGAAGGTTATAGTCAAGAAGTAAAAGTAGTAAATGTTGGTACTGTACTTCAAGTAGGAGATGGTATTGCACGTATTTACGGTCTCGATAAAGTAATGGCTGGTGAGTTAGTTGAATTTGAAGATTGTAGTATAGGGATTGCTTTAAATTTAGAATCAGATAATGTTGGCGTTGTATTAATGGGTGACGGCTTAACTATTCAAGAAGGCAGTTCTGTAAAAGCAACAGGAAAAATTGCTCAAATACCTGTAAGTGACGCTTACTTGGGCCGTGTTGTAAATGCTTTAGCTCAACCTATTGATGGTAAAGGTAAAATATCAGCTTCAGAATTTAGATTAATTGAATCTTCAGCTCCCGGTATTATTTCAAGACGCTCTGTATATGAACCTATGCAAACAGGTCTTATTGCTATTGATTCTATGATTCCTATTGGACGTGGCCAGCGTGAATTGATTATTGGAGATCGACAAACTGGTAAAACAGCAGTAGCTACAGACACCATTTTGAATCAAAAAGGTCAAAATGTAATATGCGTTTATGTGGCTATCGGACAAAAAGCATCTTCAGTAGCGCAAGTAGTTAATACTTTTGAAGAACGTGGTGCTTTAGAGTATACAATTGTAGTAGCCGAAACAGCAAACGCTCCTGCTACCTTACAGTATCTTGCTCCTTATACAGGAGCAGCTTTAGCAGAATATTTTATGTATCGTAAACAGCATACTTTAATAATTTATGATGATCTTTCGAAACAAGCACAAGCTTATAGACAGATGTCTCTTTTATTAAGAAGACCACCAGGTCGTGAAGCATATCCAGGCGATGTTTTTTATTTACATTCTCGCCTTTTAGAAAGAGCTGCTAAATTAAGTTCACAATTAGGTGAAGGAAGTATGACTGCTTTACCTATAGTAGAAACTCAAGCAGGAGATGTTTCAGCTTATATTCCAACAAATGTTATTTCTATTACTGATGGACAAATTTTTTTATCAGCAGATTTATTCAATGCAGGAATTCGTCCCGCAATTAATGTAGGTATTTCTGTATCTAGAGTAGGATCTGCAGCTCAAATCAAAGCTATGAAACAAGTAGCTGGAAAGTCAAAACTAGAACTAGCTCAATTTGCAGAGTTAGAAGCATTTGCACAATTTGCATCTGATCTCGATAAAGCTACTCAAAACCAATTAGCGAGAGGTCAGAGATTACGCGAATTACTTAAGCAATCTCAGTCATCTCCTTTAGCTGTGGAAGAGCAAGTAGCAACTATTTATACTGGAGTAAATGGATATTTAGATGTATTAGAAGTTGATCAAGTAAAGAAATTTCTTGTTCAATTACGTGAATATTTAATGACTAATAAACCTAAATTTGCGGAAATTGTACGTTCGACTAAAATTTTTACAGAACAAGCTGAAAATATTTTAAAAGAAGCTATTAAAGAACATACGGAACTTTTTTTACTTCAAGAAGAAAAATAAAAATTTAAGTAGTTAGAATGAAGAAAAAAAAGCCAATAATTTTAGAAATTAAAATAGAAATAAAAACTAAATAAATCTTGGCAGGGGGAGGTATAGGTAATGTAGGTATTTTAACTTCTCTTTTTTCAAAAAATAGAGAAGTTAAATACCTACATTTATGTGGTAAAACCACTAATGGTTTTACCTACACCCCTTAAATGCCGCCTTGGTTTGTTTTTTTTGTTATTTTCGTTTTTCTATTTTTACAAAAAAAAATTGAAAAAGCCAGTATTTTGAAATAAAAAAAAAACAGTAGATTTAAACTTTTCAATATTTTATTATCTATGATTTTTCCTAATAATATTACGTCCAATAGGATTCGAACCTATACTGGAGGTTTAGAAGACCTCTGTCCTATCCATTAAACGATGGACGCTAGTAAATTATAATGCTTCTAAGTTTATTTTTTTTTATTAAAAATGGATAATAGGCGGGTAGCGGGAATCGAACCCGCATCATTAGCTTGGAAGGCTAAGGGTTATAGTCGGCGCTTTTTATTCAATTACTGCCTCTATTTCAAAACCGAACATGAAATTTTAATATCATACGGCTCCTTTATGAACTAGAAAATTTTTTTCTATTATATTGTATATGACAATAGATCCATACCATCTATGTTTGTTTATTTTTATTGAATAACTTTATAGATGATCCTTTTACAAATTTTTAATAAAAAAATTTATAATTACTTCGTTCTTTATCTCTATTAAAATAAATCATTAGGAAAATATTTTTTACCGAGCTTAAAGGAAAATATTAATAAATTCAGCAAACTAAATTTATTGTTTTAGAGCTAAATTGCTTTAATTTATTTATTTTTTATTTAATTAAAGATTTAGTTACGAAAAAAAATATTTTGGTTTTCTATCCATAGATTTTTAGCTGAAAAATTTTTAATTTCAAAAGAATTCCGTGTTGCTTTTTTTATTTTCAAAATTGTAGGAATTTTGCTTTTCTGTTTTAGGAAAGATTTTAAATCTTTTTAGAAATAAAGTTATTAGTCCAAAATTTGAAATAAAATTGAAGACCCCTTAACTATATTTAAGTTAATTATAAAACGAATCACACTTTTACCACTAAACTATACCCGCTATGAAATTATTATAGCATAATTTTAATTTTTTTGTTCAAATCTTTTTATTTTGAATATTTCTTGACTTAAACTCCATCTCCGGAGATTCAATACTTAAAAAAAAAGTATTTCATTTCCGGAGATGGCTTTTAAAATCATAAATTACCTTTACGTGCCGCTAATAAAGCAATTACTGAAGGACCTGAGCCAACTATTAAAGCCAAAGCAATAAGCTGTGCAATAACCTCTAAATTCATTTTGGTTTAACCTCTCTGTTTTCAATTTGATTCTATGAAATTAATAAAAAATTTTAAATTATTAAAAAAAAATATCTATAGCGATATAGAATTAAGATCAGTACAATAATAAAAAACCTATTCATTCAAAAATTTTATATTAATTGTTAAATTAATAAACTTACTAATTAATAGATTTTTATTAATATTAATTAATTAAAGAATTTTTTTGAATTAATTTGTTATTTATATTTTAGATTTTTAGGAGAGAAAAAAAAATGACATCGATTTCAGACAGTCAAATTATTGTAGCTCTTGTCAGTGCTTTTATAACAGGTATTTTGGCTTTGAGATTAGCTAAAAATTTGTATCAATAAATTGATTAAGTTTCTATTTATTTACGAAAAAAGATAGCCTGGCCAGTACCAGTATCTGGCTAGGCTCAAATAAAATAAAAGACCTAATTAAATTAAAAAAATTATTTTAATAAAATTTTTTATATTTTTATTTACTGAAATAAAATTTTATATTTTCTATAGTTTACACTTTCTATAAAATAAATATATATAGAAATAAAAGAATATACATAATCTAATATTATTCTTGTCTAGACTTCTACTTCTACAGCGTGTTATCATTTTCTAGCTGGAGAGATGGCCGAGTGGTTTAAAGCGATGGATTGCTAATCCGTTGTACATTTTTTTGTACCGAGGGTTCGAATCCCTCTCTCTCCTTCAACCAAAAAATTTTTGTAAACTAGAAAAACTTATTATTATTATCTTTTTTTTTTTCAAAATTTTTATTTATTTATTCATTTAAATAATGTGTTATCTATAAAAAATTATTCTTTACGTCCCGGATTACGGCCAGGATCATTCGATAAAAATCCAAAAACAAAAAGAGAAACAAAAAAAATAACCACTGTGTAAACGAACAGCTTAAGAGTAAGCATAACGTAATCTCCGAGATCATTACTAGAAATAGAATAGAATAGATTGCAAATTTAATTAAAATAAAAAAACAAGTTTTTGTTTTTAGAATTTCTTTTTTTGTTTGCTATTTAAATTGAAATCATGGAGAAAGGAGGATTTGAACCCCCGTTAACATAAAAATGAAATAAGACTACAATAATTTTTGAAATTTTAAAATGGGTGCAATTAACCGCTCTGCCATTTCTCCAATAAGTATAAAAACACATTGAATAGAATTTTTATTAATTTATTTACTACAATTAATTAAACTTTTTTAATTCAATTATAATTAATAAATTATTAAAATATTATATATGTATAGAAATTATATATATGTATATAAATAATAATGAACATATTATAATAAAAAATGTTCCTATAGATATATTATACGTATATAAGGCGAAAGTGAAAAAAATCACTCCCGCCCTTTAAATTAGAATGAAAAAAAAATACAACCAAAATTTTCAATTATGTTAGTAAAAAAAATTATCTAAAACTTACGGAAGCTTGCCAAACAAAAGCTAAAAGGAAAAAAAATACAGGAATAATCGGCATTACATCTACAATTGGATCAGAAATAGCATAAGCTTCAGGTAATTTAGCCAAAATGATACCATTTAAATGAAACGCGTTATCTAGATAAATATTAAACATAGCTAGCATTTATGTTCTCCAATAAAAATTATTATAATGATTTAATAAAAAATGAAAAATTTTTCATTAGTTAATAAAAAAAGCTCTTCGGTATATCTTACTATAGGTTTTATTAGTGTCAAAGAGGTTATATATTTTCAATAATAATTGTTTTATTCTTTAATTTATCTTTCATTTCTCCACTAAAATCAAATAATATTATTTGCTGATAAAAAGATAAATAAAACGATTGACAAAATATCAATATAAGTATTTACTAATATTATCTATTTATGGGGCGTGGCCAAGTGGTAAGGCAGCAGGTTTTGATCCTGTTATTCGGAGGTTCGAATCCTTCCGTCCCAGATTTATTATTTCTAATAAATAGAAAAAGTTTAAAATTTAATATTAAAAAATTATTTCTACTATTCATAATATATTGTATTAGAAATACTATATTATGACAATTACATAAATATGGCAAGGGATATTTCTATGGTGTAAAATGAAAAAAGATCATATTATTATTTATTGAAAGTTATAAAGAGATTCTATTTATGAAATTAGCTTATTGGATGTATGCTGGACCTGCCCACATTGGAACTCTCCGTGTAGCTAGTTCTTTTAAAAATGTTCATGCTATTATGCATGCTCCTTTAGGAGACGATTACTTTAATGTAATGCGTTCAATGTTAGAAAGAGAGAGAGATTTTACTCCTGTAACAGCTAGTATAGTGGATCGCCATGTATTAGCACGTGGATCTCAAGAAAAAGTAGTTGATAATATAACTCGAAAAGATAAAGAAGAATGTCCAGATTTAATTGTCTTAACACCTACATGTACTTCTAGTATTTTACAAGAAGATTTACAAAATTTTGTTGATAGAGCTTCTATCACTTCAAACTCAGATGTTATTTTGGCTGATGTAAATCATTACCGAGTTAATGAACTTCAAGCCGCAGATAGGACTTTAGAGCAAGTAGTTCGCTATTATTTAGAAAAAGCTCGCAGACAAGGAACGTTAGATCAATCTATAACAAAAGAGCCTTCAGCAAATATTATTGGAATTTTTACACTAGGTTTTCATAATCAACATGATTGTCGTGAATTAAAGCGTCTATTACAAGACTTGAATATTAAAGTTAATAAAGTAATTCCTGAAGGAGGCTCTGTAAAAGATCTTCAAGATTTACCAAAAGCTTGGTTTAATTTAGTTCCATATCGTGAAGTAGGTTTAATGACAGCTATTTATTTAGAAAAAAATTTTGGAATGCCTTATATATCTATCACACCAATGGGAATTGTAGATACAGCTGAATGTATCCGACAAATTCAAAAACATGTTAATAATTTGGTGTCTGATAAAAAATTTAATTATGAATCTTATATTGATCAGCAAACAAGATTTGTTTCTCAAGCCGCTTGGTTTTCACGCTCTATTGATTGTCAAAATTTAACAGGAAAAAAAGCCGTTGTTTTTGGTGATGCAACGCATGCGGCTTCAATAACCAGAATTCTTGCTAGAGAAATGGGAATTCGCGTTAGTTGTACGGGTACTTATTGTAAACACGATGCAGAATGGTTTAAAGAGCAAGTCCAAGGATTTTGTGATGAAATACTGATTACGGATGATCATACTAAAGTAGGCGATATGATTGCTCGAATTGAACCATCTGCAATTTTTGGCACTCAAATGGAACGTCATATTGGTAAACGTCTTGATATTCCCTGTGGAGTTATTTCTTCACCAGTTCATATTCAAAATTTTCCGTTAGGATATCGTCCTTTTTTAGGTTATGAAGGTACTAATCAAATCGCTGATTTAGTTTATAATTCCTTTACTTTAGGTATGGAAGATCATCTTTTAGAAATTTTTGGTGGTCATGATACAAAAGAAGTAATTACAAAATCACTATCAACAGATACTGATTTAACTTGGAATTACGAAAGTCAACTAGAATTAAATAAAATACCTGGATTTGTTAGAGGTAAAATTAAAAGAAATACTGAAAAATTTGCGCGTCAAAATAATATTACTAATATTACTGTTGAAATAATGTATGCAGCCAAAGAAGCTTTAAGTGCTTAAATTTTTTTTTATTTATTTTACGTTAAAAAAAATTTTAATATTTTTGAAAGTAATTAAAAAAAATATATATATTTTTATAAAAAAGAATATAAGTAGCACAAAAAAATAGCGCTAGTTTTTATTTTCTTTTAGCCAGCTAAAAGAAAATTTGAACCAGCTAATAAAAAAAAAGCAAAGATATTTGAACAAATTTAATTTAAAATTTAGGAGAAGTTTATGAATCCCATTTTTCGTTTTATTCAGTTATTTTTCTATTATCCCTTTTTTCTCTTTTCATTATATATTTATTTAGTTTTTTTTATTCCAATAAAAAATACAATTAATATTGCTAATATATTTTATTTTTTTTCTAATTTCATAAAAAAAAAATTTGATTTTTATAGAAAATAATTTAAAAACGCTAAGCTTTTTTTATTTTATTTTAAACTTTAAAATAAAATAAAAAAGCTTAGCGTTTTAATAAAAAAAGCATTAAATTAAATAATTGAAACAAATAAAATTTATGTTTTTTTTTTTATGCAGGATTGACAAAAATAATTTACTAACATATAATTAATTTGATATTTCTTAATATTTCTTGATTGTATTAAAAATTTTTATAACTTTATTTAAATTAAAAAAAGCATAAAGGTATTTAATGTTTAAAATCTTTTTTAGAAAATTTTATTTAAGAAGTACATTTTTAATAAAAACAAAAAATAAGGGTTGCTAACTCAATGGTAGAGTACTCGGCTTTTAAGTGCGACTAAGGAATTTTATACATTTAGATGAAATATAAGATTCATCCAAACCATTGACAAGGGTTTGTAAGACTACGACTAATCTCAAAAAGAAATTTGCCAGAAAAAATAGCATGTCGTTTTTTTTATTCTTAAGTCGAAAAAATTGATGGATAAAGCAAAATTGCTTGAATCAAAGGTAAAACCAGAAGAACGAGCTTCTATTCAAAAAAATAGATTTTGAATTCTTTTTATTAATTAAAAAGTTAAAATAAAATTAATAGTCAATATAAAAGAGGTTTAGCCTTATAGTAAAATATAAGGCTATTTTTACTAAAAATGAATCCTAATATTTGAAAAAATGTAAATAAATCACCAGTTTGCTGACTAAATTAAAAAAAAATTTAAGTCAGGAGAGCAATCAAAAATTTTTAATAATAAATAAACTTAGTTTTATTTACTAAATTATTTAATTTTATTTAAATAGATTGCACTATGTATCATTTTATATTTTAAGAGGTTGTTCAGATGAGAAGTATAGCAAAAATTTTGCACGAAATAAAAAAACTGAATAAAAATAAAAATAAACTTGTATGGCAACAGCGTTTTTTATACCCACTTTTATTTCAAGATGATCTTTATGCAATTGCTTATAATTATTCTTTTAATAAAGTTAAGTTAAAAAAAGTAGAAAATTCTAATTTAAACGAATCTTTTAGTTTTTTAATATTAAAACGTTTGATTAGTAGAATACGCCGAAAAAAAAATAAAAAAGAATTAAATAAAATTTACAATAAATTATTTGATATTAATTACAATAACCATTTTTATTTAAAAGTAATTCGAGAAGGTTTTGCAATAATTTTAGAAATTTTTTCTTCTGTGCAATTAGAAAAAACTTTTCTAAAAGAATTTACTAAATGGACTAATTATCAATCTGTTCACTCTGTATTTCCTTTTATAGAAGATCATTTTTTACATTCTAATTACATTTTAAATACAAAAATACCTCATTTTTTTCATCCAGAACTTCTAATCCGAATTCTTCGTTGGCGCATACAAGATGCTTCTTTTTCTCATTTATCACGATTATTATTCCATAAAAATAAAAAGTTAATTACTTTAAATAAAACTGTATTTTTTTCTCAAAAAGAAATGACTAGATTATCCATATTTTTATGGCATTACTATATTCGTGAACTAGAATTTTTTTTAATTAATCAATGGAAAGTCTTAAATTATTTTAAATCCTTATCTTATTTGACTTTACTAGATAAAACATATTGTATTAAAAAAATTAAGCATATTATTAATGATCCTTTATGGATGAAATTACAACTTTTTTTGTATAAAAAAAAAATGTCTTTTTATTATGTAAGATATGACAATCATTATATTATAGCAATAAAAAGTTCTAATTATTTAGCAGAAAAATTGAGTTTTTTTCTTTCCAAATTCTGGCAGTATTATTTTCATTATTTCTTTAAACCTTATAGAATAATCATAAAAAAAATATCTAAAAGCTGCTTTTCTTTTTTAGGTTATCTTTTTAGTATTCAAATAAAAAAAGTTTTAGTTGAAATTAAAATGCTAGATTATTTAAAAAAAGCATACATTATAAAAAAAGAACTTTATTCTATTACTCCAATATCATCTTTAATTGAATTGCTAGCTAAAGAAAAATTTTGTGATATTTTAGGGCATCCAATAAGTAAATTAGCTTGGACCATTTTAACAGATGACGAAATTTTTAATCGTTTCGATCAAATTTGGAAAAATTTTTTTTATTACTACAGTGGATGCAAAAGTAAAAAAAACTTATATCAAGTACAATATATACTGCGATTTTCTTGTGCTAAAACATTAGCTTGCAAGCATAAAAGCACTATACGTTATGTTTGGAAAAAACATGGTTCAAATTTTTTTGCAAAATCTCTTTTTTTTAAGAAGCAAGAGTTAATTAATTTAAAATTTCTTAAACTATATCCTTCTATAAAAAAAATTTGGTATCTTGATATTGTCCAAATAAATTATTTAGCAAAACTACTACAAAAAAAAAATACTAATAATAAATAAGATAATTCAAATTGATTAAATTAACTGCTTAATAAAACTATTAGTTTAATAATAATTAAAAACTTACTCACAAAAATTTTAAGAAAATAAAGTGACTACATAGAGAAAGCCGTGTGCAATAAAAATTGCAAGCACGGTTTGGGAAGAGGTGTTTTTCTTTTTATTCAAGAAAATAAAACTAAATTCATCCACTTTCATCCGACGAGTTCCGGGTTCGAGCCCCGGGCAACCCATTTTAGTTTAGTTTAAATTAATCATTCTCAATATAAAATATTATCTAATATTATTTGCTATATAAAGATAAATTACTTGATTGCGAAAAATTACTTTTGTTTAATTAATCTTTTTTATAAATAGTTTCATTTTAAAGAACAGTTGACATAGTAATACATTTTGTGTAATACTATAAATTAACAAGTTTATATACTTGGGTAACTTATTATTATTATTTTACAAACCAAGTTTTACCATGACTGCAACTTTAGAAAGACGCGAAAGCGCAAGCTTATGGGGTCGCTTTTGCGACTGGGTTACCAGCACTGAAAACCGCCTTTACATCGGATGGTTCGGTGTATTAATGATCCCTACCCTGTTAACTGCAACCTCTGTATTCATTATTGCTTTCATCGCAGCTCCTCCTGTAGATATTGATGGTATTCGTGAGCCTGTTTCCGGTTCTCTTCTTTACGGAAACAACATAATCTCTGGTGCTATTATTCCTACTTCTGCAGCTATCGGTTTGCACTTCTACCCAATTTGGGAAGCTGCTTCCGTTGATGAATGGCTATACAATGGTGGTCCTTATGAACTAATTGTTCTTCACTTCTTACTTGGTGTAGCTTGCTACATGGGTCGTGAATGGGAACTTAGCTTCCGTTTAGGTATGCGTCCTTGGATCGCTGTTGCATATTCAGCTCCTGTTGCGGCTGCTACTGCTGTTTTCTTGATCTACCCTATTGGTCAAGGAAGCTTCTCTGACGGTATGCCTTTAGGAATCTCTGGTACTTTCAACTTTATGATTGTGTTCCAAGCAGAACATAATATCCTTATGCACCCATTCCACATGCTTGGTGTAGCTGGTGTATTCGGCGGCTCTCTATTTAGTGCTATGCATGGTTCCTTGGTAACTTCAAGTTTAATCCGAGAAACTACTGAGAATGAGTCTGCTAACGCAGGTTACAAGTTTGGTCAAGAGGAAGAAACTTACAACATCGTAGCTGCTCACGGTTACTTTGGTAGACTTATTTTCCAATACGCTAGCTTTAACAACTCTCGTTCTTTACACTTCTTTTTAGCTGCTTGGCCTGTAGTAGGTATTTGGTTTACCGCATTAGGTATCAGCACAATGGCTTTCAACCTAAATGGTTTCAACTTTAACCAATCTGTTGTTGACAGTCAAGGCCGTGTAATTAACACTTGGGCTGACATTATCAACCGTGCTAACCTTGGTATGGAAGTTATGCATGAACGTAACGCTCACAACTTCCCTCTAGATTTAGCTTCTGTTGAAGCTCCTTCTGTAAATGGTTAATATTTTAGTTATAATTTTATTATTTTAAAATTATATAAAATAGGATTAGGATAACAACTTGAAAAATAATGACCTTAGGAACTAAAGCCCTAAGGTCATTATTTTTTATTTAGTGGAAATAAATAAATTTAAAAAAAGGCGGACGTGGCCAAGTGGATTAAGGCAGTGGATTGTGGATCCACCACGCGCGGGTTCAATTCCCGTCGTTCGCCCATTCGAAATAAATTCGAACTAAATAAATTTTTATTATCATTTATAAAGAATAATTTAATAAAAAAAATTTAATTTAATTTTTAATAATTAGTTGACGAAACCTTTTGTTTATGTCATTATAAATAGAATAACATAAATATATTAAATAAAATGATAACTGTTAAATTTTAATTTTAGCTAGAATACTAGCTAATCCTTTTTTTATAAATAAAAAAATTAGCAATGCCTAAATACATTTACTATTTTTCTATGAAAGAAAAATAATAAAAAAGATTAAATTTTTAAAGTTATTTAGTTGAAATTTCCATATAAAAATCTAGTTATTATAAAGTTTTATCTAACTGCTGTAAAAAAAATGAAACAAGAATTATCAAAAAACAAATACTTATATAAAAGATTAAAATTAGAGGAAATAAAAAACCCTCAATATTTTTTTGAGATATGGGCAGAATCAAATTTAGTTAAATTTCTAATTAGACTTTTTTTTAATAAAGAAAATTTTATTAAATTTTTTGACTTTCGAATTATTAGTTCATTAATTTTACGTGATTTAAATAGTTCGAAAACTAACAAAAGTTCAATATTCAATACTTTTTTATTACTTACATTATCAATTTTTTTATATCGTTTAAGTAATAAAGCTATTATTGAAAAAAAATATTTAAATTTAGTTAAAATAGTTTCTGGACATATAAATTATTATAAGTATAAAGAAAAAGATTTGAAGGAAACCTTTAATAAAAAAAATATTTTGACTTTTACACATCAGTCTCTTTCCAAAAATTTTGATTTAAAAAAAAAAAAACAATATTCTATTATTAGAGCAAGTTTAAAAAAAAAACTATATGTTATACCTGTATACAATAAAAATTTAATTGAAACTTCAGAATGGTGGAAACTTTGGATTATAAAAGAAATTCTGCCTAGTTGGAAAATATCTTTCAATTCTATAAACAAAATTGATAAATTATTAAAAAAAAAAAATACAAATGATTTAAAATCTTTTTTTAAATTCTATATAACTAATATACTTTGTCAAAATTATGATTGGGAAAATAAATTTAATTCTATTTTTTTTGAAAATTCAAAAAAAAATAGAAAATTAAGATCAAATAAACATAAAAAAACATTAGAAGATACTTTAGTTCTTCAAATATTTTGTGCTTTTTGTGAAAAATTACTTTTTGAAATAGAAAATCCTTTAAAATTAAATAATTTTGATTCAATAATTAATTTGGACAACAAGAGTTATAATACTAAATTATTTTTTTCAATTCCAGTATCTTATCAAGAAAAAGTAAATCGTAAACAATTTTATTTAGTAAAAAAAAATCTAATTCAAAATTTTAAATTTTGGGGTGAAGCTGATCCAATTATCGCAAAATCTTATATTTTAATAAAAAAAAAAGGATGGCTTTTTTTTAATAATTATGCTGAATCTTATATATGGCATTTATATAAAAAAGGTTTATTTGAAGATAAAAATAATTTAAATGAAATTGATATTAATAGAAATAAATTAGACATAAGATTATTCAAATTAAAATCATTATATAATAAAAGAAAAAATTTAAGAGCCGATGAAAGTTTATCAGAAATTTTATATAAAATGTCAAAATATATTTTATATAAAATAAAAAACTCTAATAAATTAATAAATAAGGATGAAATAATTGATCAAAATTTTAGATTGAAGGAAAAAAAGAAACCTAAAATAGAAAAAAGTTTAAATTTAGTTGAAACTAATTTTGTTAAATCGAACAAAAATTTTTTGAAATGGTTTTTAGATAAAAAAAGTTTGAATACCAAAGACGTTAAACAAAATATTATTTGGGATATACTTTTTTTTGATCGAAATAAGAAAAACATAATAAATTCAAATTTATTTTTGAATCCTTTTTTAAAAAATAATTTAATATTATGGATAAAAAATTTATTTATAGAAAATAAAAAATATACTACAAATAAATTTTTTCTTAAAAATAAAAAAATTTCAAAATTTAGTCCTAGTTTTTTTTCAAATATTTTGTCTATAGATGAATTAAGTATTGCTTTTTCTACTACGAAAAAATATAGAAAAAAATTTAGAATAGTTAAAAAACAAGAAAATAACTTTTTTAAACATTTTATAAAATCAAATAATTATAGATTAATTTTTTTATGGAAAATTAAAACAAATTATAAAAATTTGAATTCTTTTATTTTTTTAAATTGTGCTTATAAGACTATTTATAAAAAAAAAAATAATATAAAGAAATTAGTTTCATTAATAAATTACAAATCCTCTAAAAATATTTTCTATTTATTATGGTTTTTTATTCATAAATATATTAGTATTACTAATTATAATGAAAGTATAAAATACAACAAAAGTTTATTATTTCAAAGCAACTATTTTGTAAATTTACCTATTTTTCTAGATACATTCAATTTATTAATAATTAAATATAATTTATTTTATACCAAAACAGCTGATTGTACTTTGAATTATGAAAATAAAAAAAAATTTGAATTAAAAAAAAAATTATTAATTACTAAAATAATTTCTGAAAAAAAGAATGAAAAAAATCAAGTTTTAATAAAAAATGATTTAAAAAAAAAAATTCAAATTTACAATATTTTCTTAAAAATTTCTATTCAAATTACAAATGATTATAAAATAATTTATAATAAGTTTTACAAACATTCAATAAAAATTTTGAAAAATTTATTTTTAATTAATAAATTGTTTTATTATAGAAAAAAAAAAAATTTAGAAAAATTAACAAAAATTACAATTGATCAAAATTTATTAAATTGGAAAAAAAAAGAAAAAAATTATTTTTATTATTCTAATAATAATAATATAAAAAAAAATAACTATATTTATTCTAATTTTAATCAATATACTTTAATTGATGAAAAAAACAAAAATAAAAAAGCATTCAAATTTTTTATTGAAAAACAAAAAAATTTATTATTTTTATCTAATAAAATAAAATTTTTAAATAGTAAAAATTTAATTAGACAATGGTCTAATGAAATAAATAAAAAAACTATTTATATATTTTATAAAACTTTTATATCTATTTTTCAAAAAAATATTAATAAAATTTCAAAACAATTTATTTATTTTCCAAAAATTATAAATATTAAAACAAAAATTCAAAATTTTTTTTTAAATAAAAATATTTTATTAGAGCAAGTAACATTTAATATTTATTATAAATTAAACACATATTTTTATTTTGATAAAATATTAATTACTAACTTTCTTATTAATTATTTTAATAATAATAATAATATAATTTGCACAAAAAATTTTAATAGCATTTTTTTTCCGCCAATATGGCAAAATGAAGAAATTTATTTTAGTTCTATGAAAATGTCTAATGAAATATTATTAAATTCTCACTTTTTTAAAGCAGATACACTAACATTATTCAATTTTTTATATTATTCTAAGTTAAGTTATAAAAAAAACTTAAATTTTTATTCAAAAAAAAAGAAAAAAAATAATTTAACATATACACAATTAATAAAAAATATAGCTGTAGAAAAAAAAAATTTGTCTAATAATCAATTAACTTTTTTTTACACAAAATTGAATAAAAATTCAAATATTAAATCACAAATATATAAAACTTTTTTATCAAAAAATTTTGAAAAATTTAATTATAGAAAATTAATCTTTTTACATAAGTTTGACCTAAATAAGTTATTCATTTCATTAGTTAAATTTAATCCCGTTTTTTATGAAAAAAAAAAAAATTTAAAAAAAATTAATTTAAATAAAACTCCCTCTATTCAAAATACATTAAAAAAAAAAAATGTTTATCAAATAAATGATTTTAAAAATTATTTACTTTCTGAGTTTTTTATAAAAATAAAAAACGAAAATAATCAAATAGTTAATTGGATTAATAAATTATTTGTTATAAGATCTAATTCTAAAGCAAATTTAATAGATATTATTTTAAATAATAATAATATAAATAAGAAAAATTTAAATGATGAAAAAAAAATATCTTTTTCAATAAATACTATTAAATTAATTCTACAAACTAAAATACATCAAATATTTAAAAAATCAGTAAAGTGGACTTTATTTGAAAAATATATACTATGGTTTTTTACTTTCAAATGGTGGAAATATTTTCAAAATATAGTTTTAAATTTATTTTCAGAATTATTATTAAATATTAATGATCAATTTAATTATATTTTACCAACCATTTTACAAAATAAAATAAAAAAATTAGAGTATTTATTAAAAATTTTATTATTTGATTTAAAAAATAGAATTATTGGTAATTCATTTGAAAGTTGGAATTTACGTTTATTAAAACAAATTAATAAACAATCTAATAATCAACAAATAATATGGCCATCTTTTTCTTTCAATTTGGTTATTAAATGGGATAAACAATATATAGCGACTATAAGTTTTATTATTTTTATCTATTTTGTTTTTCAAAAATATTTTTCCAGTTTATTAGGCTCAGATTATTTTGAACTATGGAGATCTTTTGAAATAATTCAATCTTTAATAGATTCTTCACGTGGAAGATATTTAGATAATTTAATCCATAATAATTCAATACAATTTATTAAATCAGAAAATCTATTAATGCATCTTTTTAGAAATTTAAAACATTATATAAAAAATGTAAAATTTTATTTATTTACAAAAAAAAAAATAAACAAATTATTAATTAACAATAAAGGAGTGGATCTTTCTCGCAGAGAACGAAAACTATTAGTTCAATCTTTGATAACTAACAAAAGCATTGAGCAATATAGATCAAGATTTACTTCTAATAATAACTCTATAATTTTTCAATTTGGTAATCCAATTGTGAAACAACAAAAATTGAAAAATCATTTAGAAAATTTAACTGAAAATTATCAAAAAAATTTAGTAAATTATCCATTTCATCAATTTTATTTAGCAGAAAATTTAGTTTTTTTATCTTCGTGGCAAAAAACGACTTCTTTACCTATCCCATGGCAAATTAATACTTTAAAATCAACTCTGTATAAAAAACCTGTTCCACTTGAATTAAGACTTTTTTCTTCAAAAGGAATTTTATTAATAGGTTCATTAGAAACTGGACGCTCTTATTTGGTTAAAAATCTAGCAGCAAATTCTTTTGTTCCTTTAATAAAAATATCTATAAATAAACTTTTATATAATAAACCTGATATTATAACTGAGAGTTGGATGAACATTTTAATGGAAAGTTTACGAAGATTAAATCTTATTTTAGAATTAGCAAAAAAACTCTCTCCGTGTATAGTATGGATGCAAAATATTCATGAACTTAATGTAAATCGTTCAACTCAAAATGTGGAATCTGATCCAACTTTTTTACTTGGTATTTTCTTAAAATATTTTCAAACTGGGTTTAATAAAAAAAATACTCACAATATAGTTATTATTGGTTCGACTCATTTTCCTAAAAAAGTGGATCCTGCTTTAATTTCCCCAAATAGATTAGATCGATTAATAAATATTCGAATGTTTAATATTTTACAAAGACAAAAAAAAATTTCGATTTTATTACACAGCAAAAATAGTGAATATTTTTATTCGAAAAATAAAAAATCATGTATTAACGAGTTTGGATCTAGAACCATAGGGTATAATGCACGAGATTTATCAGGACTAATTAATGAAATTTTATTAATTAGTATTGTTCAAAATCGATCCATGATAAAAAAAAACACTATAAGATTAGCTTTTCATAGACAAGCTTTAGGTTCTACATATATAAATAATAAAATAAATTTTACGCCGAATTATGGGATACTTTTTTATAAAGTTGGAAAAGTTCTTGTACAAAATTTATTTCTAAAAAACTCGTCTAGAAATCCTTTATATTTTGGTAACGATTTGTGGAAAAAAAAATTTTATTATTTATCTAAATGGTATTTAGAGCCTTCCATTTTTGAATCAGCAATAAAAGAATTAACTATTTTACCTCATATTTTAGGTTGTTTAGCCGGGTTAGCTGCTCGAGATTCTTGGTTCATATTAGAAAATAAACCAGATAATTTAATTTCGCTTGATAAATATGCTGAAAATGATTTTTATTTAGCTTGTAATATTTTAGAAAGTCTTTTAATAGAGTTTTCATGGTTAGAAATATTTGAAAAAAAAAATACTAATAAAGAAAAGAATTTTAATTTTCAGTTTCAATCAAAAAATCCTTTACATATGATTAAAAAAGGCCTTTTTTCAGTGATAAATCAAAATGCAAAAAATACATTGTTAACTAAATCTTTTAATCAAAAAATTTCTTATAAAAAAGAACTTTATCAATTAACTAGTAATATAACTTGGGCTCCTAAAATATCTCGTCTTAATTTTATTCGTACTAATTTATTCAATTGGATAAACAGACCTAATGAATTTAAAGTTACATATAATTTTGATTTTTCAAAAAAAAAAGAAAAGAAAGAATTTAATGGTTCACCAAAAAATTCTCAGTTTTTTGAAATTATTCAGCACAAAACAAAAGAGCAACTTCCTTATGAAAGGGTTTTATCTCGAATAAGACGAAGAAATGTACAAGAATTAGAATTTCAATTAGAAGATATTTTATTAGAAGAGCAGTTTGTAATACTAGGATTTTCGCGATTATTCACAGAATATCAAATGGAATTTCGATTATCTAATAAACCTATGTTATTTATCGGAGGACGATTTCTTTGGGACCCTACTGGTTCATTATTCCGAAATCATCATTTCATTTTTTCACGTCAAAATTTATTTATAGATGAAGAAATGTTAAGAAGATTATATGTTACTTATGGAGCAAGAAGAGAACGCGAAAAATCTCGTTCGAGTCAAAAAATTAAACAATTTTTTCTTCGTCGTGGATATGGTCGAGATTCCATAAATGACTTTTCTATAAATTGGTGGAATCAATTACCTTTTATTGAAAGAAATAATATTGAAACTTTTAAGCGTATTGAGGGAATTGGTGTTCAATTAAAACGCCCACAAGTATTTACTCCTGTATATTTATATCAATGTTGGCTAATTGAAAACCCACTAGAAACTATGACTCGTTTTGAATTATTAAATAATCAACAAAGATGGTTAAAAGTAAATAATTTATTATTTAATGATTCTTTTATTTATTATACTCTTTTAGAAATTTATCAATATTTATTAAATTTTTTTATTTTACATCAAGTTTTATTAAATGAAATGACAAAAATATTACTTAGAAAGAAATGGCTTTTTCAAAACGAAATTGAATATTTTATTAATAAAATAAACAAAATGAACTAAAAGTTACTTTATTTTATTTAAAAATATAAAAAATAGAAAAAATTAATATTTAGAAATATTTTATTTAGTAATAAAATAAAAAAAAAATTTATTGAAATTAGCTTAATAAAATATTTCTAAATACTAATAAAAATTTATCTAAATTATTTAATTTATTTTAATTAGACATACGGGATTGACGGGACTCGAACCCGCAACTTCCGCCTTGACAGGGCGGTGCTCTAACCAATTGAACTACAATCCCTATAAATATATATATATTTATTATGGCGATCTAAAAAGCTTTATGTCAAATTAATAATAGTTTAGTAAGCAAACCTTTTTTATAAAAAAAATTTAATTATAAAAAATTTTTATTTAACTAAAGAATGAAAAAAAAAAATATGTAAAATTTTCATGTTTTTTAATTTGGATAAATTTTGGGCCGAGCTGGATTTGAACCAGCGTAGGCATTGCCAGCGGATTTACAGTCCGTCCCCATTAACCGCTCGAGCATCGACCCAAAAAAGAAAAAAAGAATAAAGTTAGATTAATCAATCACTTTGTTATTTTTTTCTTTTTTCAATTATTATATAGAAGATTTTATCTAATAGTAAAATATTAAAAATACTTTTTTGTAATACCCCCAGGGGAATTCGAATCCCCGTCGCCTCCTTGAAAGAGAGGTGTCCTAGGCCACTAGACGATGGGGGCTTAATCCCCATATTTATGTTACTTAATTCTCTATTTACTGTCAATAGTTAATAATATACATCATTTCTTTAATTATAAGTAATTACCAAAATATTTTAATAAAAACTTTAAATAAAAGTAAATGAAAAAAAATTTAAATTTTAAAAAAGTTAAATAAATTTGTAATTTAACTTTAAGTAATAAAATTTAAGTTGACAAATATATCCTTTTTATCACAAACTCTATTTATATTAATTTTCTAATAATTTCTTAAAGTTGCCCTTTTAACTCAGTGGTAGAGTAACGCCATGGTAAGGCGTAAGTCATCGGTTCAAATCCGATAAAGGGCTTATATACTTATACTTAAATAAAAATTTTTAAATTATTGGAAAAATAAATAGAATAAAAATAATATAAAATTATGTTTTTTTTTTATTTTTAAGTTATAATACATTAATTTAATTTAAATAGAAAATATTATGAAAAATTTTATGAACAAAAAGAGTAAAAATGAAAACAAAATAACAAAATAGTAAAATTGGATTAACTAAATAATTATTGTTTTAGGAAATATTATGACTAAATTGGATATAAGACAATTAATTGATATAATATACTTGATAGATTAATTGTGAATTAATAACAATAATACATTTTTAATAAAATTTTTATTTATTTCTATAAATAAATATTTAAAATATATAAATAATATTTTAGTAAATTTAAAGATTTTTATTCTAAATAAATTGGCTATTCTTATAATAGATTTTGCTAGAAAAAAAAGTAAAATAATTTTTTTTTTTTGAGTTAAAGGGACATGCACAAAAATAAATAACAAAGAAAAGAAAAGTTTACCTATCTTCTAAATGTTTAGTTGTCTAAGATGTAGAAGAGTTTGTTTACAAAAAAATAGAAATATTATTTAATTTTTATTTTCTATTTAAGGTACTTAAAAATGATTATAATAGTTGAATAGGAGAATCACTATGACTATAGCCATTGGAAAGTCTTCCAAAGAACCAAAAGGTTTATTTGATAGCATGGATGACTGGCTAAGAAGAGACCGTTTTGTATTTGTAGGTTGGTCTGGTCTATTACTTTTTCCATGTGCCTATTTTTCTTTAGGTGGATGGTTTACAGGTACAACTTTTGTTACTTCATGGTATACTCATGGATTGGCTAGCTCTTATTTAGAAGGCTGTAATTTTCTAACTGCTGCAGTTTCTACTCCTGCTAATAGTTTAGCACATTCTTTATTGCTATTATGGGGTCCGGAAGCACAAGGAGATTTTACTCGTTGGTGTCAATTAGGAGGTTTATGGACTTTTGTCGCTCTTCATGGTGCTTTTGCTTTAATAGGCTTTATGTTGCGCCAATTTGAACTAGCTCGATCTGTGCAATTACGCCCTTATAATGCAATTGCTTTTTCTGGTCCAATTGCTGTTTTCGTTTCTGTATTTCTAATTTATCCTCTTGGTCAATCAGGTTGGTTTTTTGCACCCAGCTTTGGTGTAGCAGCCATCTTTCGATTTATTTTATTTTTTCAAGGTTTCCATAACTGGACTTTAAACCCTTTTCATATGATGGGGGTTGCTGGAGTTTTAGGAGCTGCTCTTTTATGTGCTATTCATGGTGCAACTGTTGAAAACACTTTATTTGAAGATGGTGATGGTGCAAATACATTTCGTGCTTTTAACCCAACTCAATCTGAAGAAACTTATTCTATGGTTACAGCTAATCGTTTTTGGTCTCAAATTTTTGGTGTTGCTTTTTCCAATAAACGCTGGTTGCATTTTTTTATGCTATTTGTTCCAGTAACTGGTTTATGGATGAGCGCTATTGGAGTAGTTGGTCTGGCTTTAAATCTACGAGCTTATGACTTTGTTTCTCAGGAAATTCGTGCAGCAGAAGATCCTGAATTTGAAACTTTCTATACTAAAAATATTCTTTTAAATGAAGGTATCCGTGCTTGGATGGCGGCTCAAGATCAGCCTCATGAAAATCTTGTATTCCCCGAGGAGGTTCTACCCCGTGGAAACGCTCTTTAATGGAACCTTGTCTTTAGGTGGTCGTGATCAAGAAACCACTGGTTTTGCTTGGTGGGCTGGTAATGCTAGACTTATTAATTTATCTGGTAAATTACTAGGTGCTCACGTAGCTCATGCTGGATTAATCGTATTCTGGGCTGGAGCAATGAATCTTTTCGAAGTAGCTCATTTTGTACCAGAAAAGCCTATGTATGAACAAGGACTAATTTTACTTCCTCATTTAGCTACCTTAGGATGGGGCGTAGGTCCTGGTGGGGAAGTTATAGATACTTTTCCATATTTTGTATCTGGAGTACTTCATTTAATTTCTTCGGCAGTTTTGGGCTTCGGAGGTATTTACCATGCGCTTATTGGACCAGAAACTTTAGAAGAATCTTTTCCATTTTTTGGTTATGTTTGGAAAGATAAAAATAAAATGACTACTATTTTAGGTATCCATTTAATTCTATTGGGTGCTGGCGCTTTTCTTTTAGTATTCAAAGCCTTATATTTTGGAGGTGTTTATGATACTTGGGCTCCTGGAGGGGGCGATGTAAGAAAAATTACGAATCTTACCCTTAGTCCTAGTGTTATATTTGGTTATTTACTTAAATCCCCTTTTGGTGGAGAAGGATGGATTGTTAGTGTAGATAACTTAGAAGATATTATTGGAGGACATGTTTGGTTAGGTTCTATTTGTATTTTTGGTGGAATCTGGCATATTTTAACAAAACCATTTGCTTGGGCTCGTCGTGCTCTTGTGTGGTCTGGAGAAGCTTATTTATCTTATAGTCTAGGGGCAATTGCAGTTTTTGGTTTTATAGCTTGCTGTTTTGTTTGGTTCAATAATACCGCTTATCCAAGTGAATTTTATGGCCCTACTGGACCAGAAGCATCTCAAGCGCAAGCTTTCACTTTCTTAGTTAGAGATCAACGACTTGGAGCTAACGTAGGTTCGGCTCAAGGACCTACTGGTCTAGGTAAATACCTTATGCGTTCTCCAACTGGAGAAATTATCTTTGGGGGAGAAACCATGCGTTTTTGGGATCTTCGTGCTCCATGGTTAGAACCGTTACGAGGTCCTAATGGGCTAGATTTGAGTAAATTGAAAAAAGATATTCAACCTTGGCAAGAACGACGTTCTGCAGAGTATATGACTCATGCGCCATTAGGTTCTTTAAATTCTGTAGGTGGCGTAGCTACTGAAATTAATGCAGTAAACTATGTTTCTCCACGAAGTTGGTTAGCTACTTCCCATTTCGTGTTAGGATTCTTTTTCTTTGTGGGTCATTTATGGCATGCAGGAAGAGCACGTGCAGCTGCAGCTGGATTTGAAAAAGGAATTGATCGCGATTTTGAGCCCGTTCTTTCTATGACACCCCTTAACTAATAACTAAAAAATAAATTAGTTATTGATACTTTAAAATGGCTCGACTAAAAAAAGTCGAGCCATTTTAATAAAATTTAATTGTTTTTCATAAAAAAAGATTTATTTAGTAGAAGATTGAAAGGAGAGAGAGGGATTCGAACCCTCGATAGTTTTAAAAAACTATGCCGGTTTTCAAGACCGGAGCCATAAACCACTCGGCCATCTCTCCTATTTTCTTTAAGTAAAAAAATAGTAAGGTCATTAATTATAATTATAATTATATAATAATTAAAAACTTATTTAACAGTATTGTTACTAAATAAAAAGTAAATATTACATTTTTGAATTAAAAAAAAATCTGAAATATTTTTGGCTCAGTAAGTAAATAACTACTAGAAAAGGATTAATGGTATAACTTATTTTATTTTTTTAACTTGGAGAACCACAACCATGACTATTGCCTTTCAGTTGGCTGTGTTTGCATTAATTGTTATTTCGTTTCTTTTAGTAATTGGTGTACCTGTTGTACTTGCCTCTCCTGATGGTTGGTCAAGTAGTAAAAATGTCGTGTTTTCAGGTGCTTCATTATGGGTTGGATTAGTTTTTTTGGTTGGTGTTCTTAATTCATTCATATCATAATTTTTTTTTTATTATAAAAAATTAAAAATGAAGTAAAGTAAAACGTCCTCATTTCCCTCCCTTCCTAGACTTTATATTATAAGTTCTAAAAGGCATTTTATACAAGTCCTCTGATAATAAAATAAATATTTTCTACTAGGGAGGGTTTTTTTATTTCAAATTATTTCAATTTATCATTTGATTAAAAAAATCTAAGAAATAATTGACTATATTAAAAAAAAAATATATATATATATATATAGATATTATATAAAATATAACTGCGGGTATAGTTTAATGGTAAAATTCCTCCTTGCCAAGGAGAATATGCGGGTTCGATTCCCGCTACCCGCCTCTTCTGAAATTATTATGATATAATTAGTGCTAAATAATAAATTAATTTAAGGAAAGAAAAAAGTTTTAAAAATAATGATAAACTAAAGTTTATTTTTTATATACTATCTATATTTGTTTGATATTTTATACTAAAAATTTAGCGGAGACGGGATTTGAACCCATGACCTCAAGGTTATGAGCCTTGCGAGCTACCAGGCTGCTCTACCCCGCGTCACTTTATAATAACATATTTTCAATTAATTAGACAATTACTTTTTTTATTCGTAGATGAAACCCCCCAACTAGAATTATAATTTAAAATTAGGGGGCTTTTTAATTACAGTTTTTTTTTTCATGTCTCTTCAAAATTTTTTACCAACTGGATTTAGTTATTCCAGGTAGAAAACATGCATGAGCCATTTCTCGTAATACATGTCTAGATAAACCAAAATCACGATAATTTGCTCTAGGCCTTCCGGTTAAGAAACAGCGACGATGAAGTCTTGTAGGTGCACTATTACGTGGTAAAGTTTGTAATTTTTTTTGTAATTCCCATTTTTCATCTAAAGATAAAGTTTCTTTTATTTTTTTTTTTACAGATTGACGAAAATTTTGGTATTTCTTTTCTAATTTTTGTTTTTTTTTTTCCCTTTCAATAAGACTTTTCTTTGCCATGATTTTTTTTAATGAGTAAAATATTTGTTTTAATTAAAAAAGTGAATAAATTAAAATTTTATTTAAAACTTTTTTTTCACTTTTTTTTTCATTTTATTCTGTTCTTTCGTATATTGAATAGACTTTGGATTTAAAACCAAAGTCTATTCAAGAAATTTTATTTTTTATATTTAATGATTATTAACCAAATTTACCGGATGTAGAAGCAATTAAAAAAGCTGCATAAGTAAATATATAACCTACTGAGAAATGGGCTAATCCGACTAATCTTGCTTGAACAATAGAAAGAGCTACTGGTTTGTCTTTCCAGCGAACTAAATTCGCTAAAGGCGTACGTTCATGAGCCCAAGCCAAAGTTTCAATAAGCTCTTGCCAATATCCACGCCAAGAGATTAGAAACATAAATCCAGTAGCCCAGACAAGGTGTCCAAATAAGAACATCCATGCCCAAACAGATAAACTATTCATACCAAATGGATTATACCCGTTAATAAGTTGTGAAGAGTTTAACCATAGATAATCGCGTAACCATCCCATTAAATATGTAGAAGATTCGTTAAATTGAGCTACATTTCCTTGCCATAAAGTAATATGTTTCCAATGCCAATAAAAAGTAACCCATCCAATAGTATTTAACATCCAAAAAACAGCTAAATAAAAAGCATCCCATGCTGAAATATCACAAGTTCCTCCGCGTCCTGGACCATCGCACGGAAAACTATAACCAAATTCTTTTTTATCTGGCATTAATTTAGAGCCACGTGCATCTAAAGCACCTTTTACTAAAATTAATGTAGTTGTATGTAAACCTAAAGCGATAGCATGATGAACTAGGAAATCTCCAGGACCAATAGTTAAAAATAACGAATTACTATTATTATTAATAGCATCTAACCAACCTGGTAACCATATAGTCTGACCAGCATTAAAAGCTGGACTATCTGCTGACGATAAAAGTACATCAAAACCATACAAAGCTTTACCATGAGCAGATTGTATCCATTGAGCAAACACAGGTTCAATTAAAATTTGTTTTTCTGGAGTACCAAAAGCAAGCATAACATCATTATGAACATAAAGTCCCAAAGTATGGAAGCCTAAAAATAGACTAGCCCAACTTAAATGTGATATAATTGCTTCTTTATGTTCTAACATTCTTGCTAATACATTATCTTTATTTTGTTCTGGATTATAATCTCTTATAAAGAAAATAGCTCCGTGAGCAAAAGCACCTGTCATTATAAATCCAGCAATATATTGGTGATGAGTATATAATGCGGCTTGGGTAGTAAAGTCTTGTGCTAAAAATGCATATGGAGGTAAAGAATACATATGTTGAGCTACTAAGGAAGTAATAACTCCTAAAGAAGCTAAAGCAAGACCTAATTGAAAATGAAGAGAATTATTAATCGTATCATAAAGACCTTTATGTCCACGACCTAAACGGCCTCCCGGAGGAGTATGTGCTTCTAAAATTTCTTTCATACTATGACCAATACCAAAATTAGTTCTATACATATGACCAGCTATAATAAAAATAACTGCAATAGCTAAATGGTGATGAGCCATATCAGTCAACCATAAACTTTGTGTTTGTGGATGAAATCCTCCAAGAAAAGTTAGAATAGCAGTACCCGATCCCTCAGAAGTACCAAATAAATGACTATTTGAGTCAGGATTTTGGGCATAAACATTCCATTGTCCTGCAAAAAAAGGTCCTAAACCTTGGGGATGTGGTAATGCTGTTAACAAATTATTCCATCTTACATGTTCACCTCGAGATTCAGGAATAGCCACATGAACTAAATGTCCAGTCCATGCTAAAGAACTTACTCCAAAAAGTCCTGATAAATGATGATTAAGACGAGATTCCGCATTTTTAAACCATGAAACACTCGGTTTCCATTTCGGCTGTAAATGTAACCAGCCTGCTATTAGAAAAAGAGCTGAAATAAATAATAGAAAAAGAGCTCCGGTATAAAGATCTTGATTACTACGTAAACCAATTGTATACCACCATTGATATACTCCAGAATAAGCTATATTAACTGGACCTGACGCTCCGCCTCGAGTAAATGCTTCTACGGCTGGTTGACCAAAATGTGGATCCCAAATTGCATGAGCAATTGGTCGTACATGTAAAGGATCTTGTCCCCATGCTTCGAAATTACCTTGCCAAGCTACATGAAATAAATTACCAGAGGTCCATAAAAAAATGATTGCTAGCTGACCAAAGTGAGAAGCAAAAATTTTTTGATAAAGACGTTCTTCAGTCATATCATCATGACTTTCAAAGTCATGCGCGGTAGCGATACCAAACCAAATACGACGAGTAGTTGGGTCTTGAGATAGGCCCTGGCTGAATTTTGGAAATCTTGATGCCATAATGCTTTTCAAATCCTCCTAGCCATTATCCTACTGAAATAATTCTCGCTAGGAAGAATGCCCATGTTGTGGCAATCCCACCCAGAAGGTAATGAGCTACTCCTACAGCACGGCCTTGTACAATACTTAAGGCTCTAGGCTGAATAGCAGGGGCAACTTTTAATTTGTTGTGAGCCCGAACGATAGACTCAATAAGTTCTTGCCAATATCCGCGACCACTAAATAAAAACATTAAACTAAAAGCCCAAACAAAATGAGCACCCAAAAATAAAAGACCGTATGCGGACAATGAAGAACCATAAGATTGAATTACTTGAGATGCTTGTGCCCATAGAAAGTCACGAAGCCATCCATTAATTGTAATTGAACTTTGTGCAAAATTTCCTCCTGTAATATGCGTAACGATTCCTTGATCGCTGATACTACCCCACACATCAGATTGCATTTTCCAACTAAAATGGAAAATAACTACTGAAATAGCATTGTACATCCAGAATAAACCTAAAAAAACATGATCCCAGGCAGATACTTGGCATGTTCCCCCTCTTCCAGGTCCATCGCAAGGAAATCTAAAACCAAGATTAGCTTTATCTGGTATTAAACGAGAACTACGTGCAAATAAAACACCTTTTAATAGTATTAAGACAGTTACATGAATAGTAAAAGCATGAATATGATGTACCAAAAAGTCCGCGGTTCCTAGTGGAATTGGTAATAAAGCAACTTTTCCACCTACTGCAACTAAATCACCACCTCCCCAAGTTAAACTAGTACTTGCTGTTGCATTAGGGGCTGTTAAGCTAGGTGCTAAAGCATGAGTATTTTGTATCCATTGAGCGAAAACTGGTTGTAATTGTATAGCAGTATCTGAAAACATATCTTGAGGACGGCCTAAAGCACTCATTGTATCATTGTGAATATATAGCCCAAAACTATGAAAACCTAAAAAAATACAAACCCAGTTTAGATGTGATATTATTGCATCACGGTGTCGTAAAACACGATCTAATAAATTGTTGTATTGAGTTGTTGGATCATAATCTCTTACCATAAAAATAGCTGCATGTGCAGCAGCTCCAACTATAAGAAAACCGCCAATCCACATATGATGTGTGAATAACGAAAGTTGAGTAGCGTAATCAGTGGCTAAATATGGGTAAGGAGGCATAGCATACATATGATGAGCTACTATAATAGTTAAAGAACCTAGCATAGCCAGATTAATAGCTAGTTGAGCATGCCATGAAGTAGTTAAAATTTCATATAGTCCTTTATGACCTTCGCCTGTAAACGGACCTTTATGAGCTTCTAAAATTTCCCTCATGCTATGACCAATACCAAAATTGGTTCGATACATATGACCAGCTACCAGAAAAAGAACTGCAATAGCTAAATGATGGTGTGCTGTATCAGTTAACCATAAACCTCCAGTAATTGGATTTAATCCTCCGCGAAAAGTTAAAAAATCTGAATATTCTGACCAATTTAGAGTAAAAAATGGGGTTAATCCTTTAGAAAAACTTGGATAAAGCTGAGCTAAAAGATCACGATTTAAAATAAATTCATGAGGAAGTGGTATTTCTTTAGGATCTACTCCGGCATCTAAAAGTCGATTGATAGGTAAGGAAACATGTACTTGGTGTCCTGCCCAAGATAAAGATCCTAAACCTAATAGACCCGCTAAATGATGATTTAACATAGATTCTACATTTTGAAACCAAGCTAATTTAGGAGCAGCTTTATGATAATGAAACCATCCAGCAAAAAGCATTAAAGCTGCAAAAACTAATCCACCTATTGCAGTCGAATAAAGCTGTAATTCACTAGTTATTCCAGATGCTCGCCAAAGTTGAAAAAAGCCAGAGGTTATTTGTATTCCTTGAAAACCTCCACCTACATCTCCATTCAAAATTTCTTGCCCTACTATTGGCCAAACAACTTGAGCACTGGGTTTAATATGAGTAGGATCACTTAGCCATGCTTCATAATTCGAAAAACGAGCTCCATGGAAATACATACCACTTAGCCAAATAGAAATAACAGCTAACTGACCAAAGTGAGCACTAAATACTTTACGAGAAATTTCTTCCAAATCATTTGTATGACTGTCAAAATCATGAGCATCAGCATGTAAGTTCCAAATCCAAGTTGTAGTATTAGGACCCTTAGCTAAAGTTCTTGAAAAATGCCCTGGTTTAGCCCATTTTTCAAAAGAAGTTTTTACGGGATCTTTTTCTACCATAATCTTGACTTCTGGTTCCGGTGAACGAATAGTCATCGAGGTTCTCCTCTCTTCAGACGAGGCATAGGAAAAACCCACCAATAATGAATAGTAAACTTCTAAAAAAGATCTATTATTTTATTATCCAACTTTTTCTTTTTTTTTTCAGTTTAAAACTGGAGCAACTATAATACAGAAGTTACCTAGGGCAGGTATTCAAATTTATTATGACACATCTTTAAGGTGCCTAATGGACCGTACTAATTTCAATTATATTTTTAGTTAAAGTAATTTAAATTTCTATTTTATTATATTATTTTTTTATTTAAAACGCCCTGTTATTTTCAACCAATTTTGTGCTTCAATATAATTACTTGGAGCAAGCGAAATTGCTTGTTTCCAATAGTCTGCTGCTTGGTTAAACCAAGCTTCGGATGTTTCAGAATCTCCTTGCTGAATAGCCTGTTCTCCTCGGTTGGGATAGTTAAAAGCATCTTCCCTTAGAACCGTACATGAGAGTTTCCTACCTCATACGGCTCACTTAATTAAATTTACTATATTATTACTTACTTATTTAAAAAAAAGTATACAAATTCTTTTTTTTATTAAATTAATATTTTTAATCATTGTAGGTTTATAATAGAAAATTTATTAATGAAATAAGTTTTAAATAAAATTTTGAAGAAAAATTAGAGTTTTTTTTTTATTTTATTTTTCTCTTTTCTCCTATAGAAAAAAAATTTAGAGTAACTATCTTATTTTTAGTTAAAATTTTTTAGTATTTAATGATTAATTTATCAAAAATACTTTATCTCTTTAGGATCTAAGACTACACCGCTGTTTATTTAATTGTCATTTAACTCAACTTTATTACATAAGTGAGTTTTCTAATTAAAACAGATTTTTTTTATCGGACCATAATATTATTGTATCTTTACGGTGCTTTTCTAACAAATTTAATTATATTATCCATAGAGATTTTAGACTTTCATTTAAATCGTTTTTTATTTTTGGACCTATAATGAAGTTTTATTTATTACAGCTAATAAAAATCTTCTTTAGTGATTTATATGTAATAAGTCTCCACTTTTTTTATTTATAATTCATGGTAGTTTTTTACTAAAAAAATATATTATATTGATAGCCGCACGTAATGACAGATCACAGCCATATTATTAAAAGCTTGTGGTAAAGATGGATTTCGCTCTAATGCTTGAAAATAATATTCTAAAGCTTTTGCGTGTTCTCCATTACTTGTATGAATAAGGCCTATATTGTATGGTATATAACTTCGATCATAGGGATCAATTTCTAAACGCATAGCTTCATAATAATTTTGTAAAGCTTCCGCATATTCTCCTTCAGATTGAGCTGACATTCGTTACGATCGTTTATATAATTCTAAAAAAAATGAATAAACTTCGTTTCAAAACCGTACATGAAATTTTCATTTCATACGGCTTCTCTTGTTCACTATATAAAAGGGATTACTCTATAAAATTTATAAAAAATCTTACCCAATCTAATAAAGTAACAAGGGCTAGTTTTTCAAAAAATAGCTAGCCATCCTTCTTCTAAAAAGGATTTTTATTTTAATTTCAAATTGAATTTTTAAACTTTTCTTTGTTCTTAACACTTTGTTTTTTAAAGGATTAGCTTTTTCGACAATCTCCGATGGTTATATGAGTACCCAATTTACAAATGAGATGGATTTTTGTTTTCCTAACCATAAATTTATTAGTAACTAATTTTTACTATTGAGTATAAAACAAATTTTATTTAAAATTTTACGAAGTTTTTGTGTTGTCGATTTCTACATGTAATGCTTTTCCAACTATATATGCTTATAAAATAAAATCAAAATTATAGCTTTAACCTTTTGCTTAATACTTTAATTCCTAAAAAATTAAAACATTAAAGGCTACATCAATCGAGGGTACACGACAGAAGGAATTATTTTTTCTAAATTAACCTTCACTAAGTATAAGTTTCATGTAATTAAATATTTTCATGTTTTCTTCCCTATTAAATAAATTTCTGTAAGGGTTCAAAAGTCAAATCGCACCATCTCTATAATAAGTAAAAGCTTCTTTTTCCCTTTGTGTAGTCGGAATTATTCGTAATAAAATGTCTGCAACAATTGTAAAAGTTTTATCAATAAAATTATCATTTTTTTGAGATCGAGGCATAATAAAATAAAGCTTTGGCAAATTTCTAATATTCCCTTTTATTTGAGAATAAATCCATTAAAAATAACTTTTCATAATTCATTTATTTAAATATATATATTGAATATTTAAATAACTTGAACTTATTAATTAAAAACAACTAAAAAACTTGCTATTCTATAAACTTATGATTTAAAATCACAGAAAAATATTATAGGAAAGATGGCCGAGTGGTCGAAGGCGTAGCATTGGAAATGCTATGTAGACTTTTGTTTACCGAGGGTTCGAATCCCTCTCTTTCCGGGGTTGCCAAATTTTTTATGTATATAATTATTAGTTCTTGGTTAAGCCTGGCGAGAATAATATTCTACAACTAATAATTCATTTATTTTTAAATCAATGGATTCACGATCTAGTATTTGATTAACTAATCCTTTTTTGTTTAAAGAATTATAAGTTAAATGATTTGGTATTTTATATTTTCGATAAAAATCTATATTTTTACTAATCATAGTCTGAGATTTTTGTCGATCTTTTATAGTAATAAAATCCTGAGGTTTACATCGATAACTTGGTATATCTACTAGACGATCATTAACTAAAATATGTCTATGATTTACTAATTGCCTTGCTCCAGGAATTGTAGGAGCCATACCTAATCGAAAAATGATATTATCTAAACGCATTTCAAGTAATTGTAATAAAACTTCACCTGTTGACCCTTTTGCTTTTCTAGCGATACGTACATAATTAAGTAATTGTCGTTCTGTTATTCCATAATGAAAACGTAATTTTTGTTTTTCTTCTAAACGAATACGATACTGAGAAATTTTCTTATTTGATGTTGATTGATTAATAGAACTAGATTTTAACTGTGGTATTTTATTAGTTAGTCCTGGTAAAGCTCCTAAACGACGTATTATTCTTACACGAGGTCCTCGATAACGGGACATAAAAACTCCTTATTTTTACAAAAAAATTTACAAAAAAAGATAAAATAATAATAATATATTAATAATAATAATAAATAAAAGGTATTCAATTAATTTACTTTTTGTTTATAAAGTTTTTTTACTTCAAATTATTTAACTTTTTTTACCAAAAAATTATATATTTTTCTTTAGTCAAAAACATCATAACATGAGAAACGCTACAAAAAAAAAGTATTCTTTTTTTATATAAAGAAACTTTTAAAAGTTTTTAAATTTTTTATTTTAAGAGTTATTTCTAGTAATATATTTAGTATTAAAAAAAGCCCGCTATCGGAGTCGAACCGATGACCATCGCATTACAAGTGCGGTGCTCTGACCTCTGAGCTAAGCAGGCTCTATCAATAGAAGTAAATAATAATAATAAATTTTTTTTTCTTTTCTTTTGTACAACTGAATTATTATATCAATAAAATTTTAATAATGCAATAATTACTAATTACAGAAAAATACTTGATTTTACTCATTAAAAAAAATTTGTATATATATATATATATATAAAGTATTGCCTTAAAACTTATAAAATATTATAATTATTTAGTCTAACTAAAATCTACTAATAAAAAATATTTTTTTTATAAAATTTTATTTTTTTATTTCGAGTAACTAAAAATAGGGGGTATGGCGGAATTGGTAGACGCTACGGACTTAAATAATTTGAGCTTTAGTAGAAAAACTTACTAAATGCTAGCTTTCAGATTCAGGGAAACTTAGGTTGAAAAAAGTATAAGCAATCCTGAGCCAAATTTTATTTTATTTAAAAATAAAATAGGTGCAGAGACTCAATGGGAGCTATCCTAACGAATAATATTCTAAATTTTATTTCTATTAATAAATAAAATTTCATTTTTTAGATATTAAGCGAGGATAAAGATAGAGTCCAATTTTACATGTTAATCTCAGCAACAATTTAAATTGTAGTAGAAAGAAAATCCGTTGGCTTTATTGACCGTGAGGGTTCAAGTCCCTCTACCCCCAAAACTATAATTTTTTATTGACATAAGCTTCCAGTTTATGTTAGGATAAGTCAATGAAAAAAGCCGGAATAGCTCAGTTGGTAGAGCAGAGGACTGAAAATCCTTGTGTCACCAGTTCAAATCTGGTTTCTGGCATTACAAAATTATTTTATATATCTTTTATTTTTATTCTATACTTACATATAGATTATTTTGTTTTATTGTCTTAAATTAGACAATAAAACAAAATTTTTTAAAAAGAATAGATCTTTAATTAATATTAGTTTTTTTTTTATAAATTATCTTTTTTGTTATTTGATACAAAAGATATTTTGAATATTTATTCACATATTTTAGCTCCTAAATTTAGAGGTTAATAAGCATCTTGTAACTCATAAAAATCCGGTACAATATAATCTTTACGTAAAGGCCAGCCAATCCAAGTATCAGGCATTAGTATACGTTTAAGACGTGGATGATTTTCATAAGAAATTCCTAACATATCGTAAGATTCCCGTTCTTGAAAATCCGCACTTTTCCAAATCCAAAAAACAGATGGTATTTTAGATCTTTGTCGTGATACAAAAATTTTTATACAGATTTCTTCGGGTTGATCTGCATTATTTTGTATTTTCGTAAAATGATATACACTGGCTAGTAATCCGCCAGGTGCTACATCATAAGCGCATTGAGAACGAAGATAATTAAAACCATAAACATATAAAGCAACCGCTATCGAAAGCCAATTTTCAGATCTAATTTGTGAAATTTCTACACCTTGATAATCAAAACCTAAAGGTCGATGAGCTAGTTTATGCTTTGCTAGCCAAGCGGATAATCGCCCTTGTATTTTAGTAGTGGTAGTAGAATCATTTGTATAAGTATTTAACATATTTAAGTTTTTAAAAAATTCTATTTAGTTTGAATATTTTTTTTATTCTCTTCGTTTTTTAATAAAAAAGTTAAATTTTTCTTTTTTTCAGTTGAATCAAAAGTGTCTAAAGTTGAATTAAATTGAGTCTTAGAAAGTTGAGGAGATAATTTTTTATTAGATTGTTCTGTAGATACAAAATTAAATTTATGATTTAATGTTAAATATCTCTCTCCTTGTTTCAATTTATATTTATCTTTATATGTTTCTTGAGCTACCTTTTTACGAAGTTTTATTATAGCATCTATAATAGCTTCTGGTTTTGGTGGACAACCAGGTAAATAAATATCTACAGGAATTAATTTATCTACTCCACGAACTGTGCTATAAGAATCTGTACTAAACATGCCTCCCGTAATAGTACATGCTCCCATAGCAATTACATATTTAGGTTCGGGCATTTGCTCATATAATCTTACCAAAGATGGTGCCATTTTCATTGTTACAGTACCAGCTGTTATTATAAGATCTGCTTGTCTTGGACTGGACCTTGGAACTAAACCATAACGATCAAAATCAAAACGTGAGCCAATTGATGAAGCAAATTCGATAAAACAACAACTAGTACCATAAAGAAGTGGCCATAAACTAGAAAGCCTAGCCCAATTTGAAAAATCATTAAAAGTGGTTAAAATAATTGAATTTGAGTTTTTTTGATTAGAAAGTGAATTTATAAGTGGCTTCATTATTAATTTAATTTTTATAATTGTAATAGTTAGAATTTAAGACCATTCTAGTGCTCCTTTCCGCCATGCATAAACTAAACCGAGAATTAGAATAAATACAAAAACTAAAGCTTCAATGAAAGCAGATAAGCCTAATTCATTAAAACTCATAGCCCAAGGATAAAGAAAAACTGTTTCTATATCAAAAATAACAAAAACTAGAGCGAACATGTAATAGCGAATTTGAAACTGAATCCAAGCATCACCCATTGGTTCTATACCCGATTCATAGCTAGTAAATTTTTCTGGTCCTTTATCAGTATTACTAATAGGTGTTAAAATATTAGAAATAGAGAAAGTTAATATAGGAATAAAACAAGCTATTAATAAAAAAATAAAAAAAGAATTGTATTTAGGTAATAAAAACATTAATATACTCCTGTAAAATAAGAAGAACAATTTTATTTTAAATAAAAATAAAAAAAAAATTTAATTAATTGAATATTTTATATATATATACAAAATATAAACAATATATATGAGCTAATAAAAAGAAAATAATAATAATAAATTAAAATATTTCAAATACTAAATATTTTAATAATTTAGGGCTATACGGATTCGAACCGTAGACAATCTCGGTAAAATAGTTAAAAATGTTTATTTGAAATTTACTTATAACTATTTTAGGAACCCAACATGCATTTTTTTTGCATTGGGCTCTTTCATCAACTAAAAATCAAGTTTAGTTATTTTGCTATCCTTTTTTTACTGAAATATTAAGATAGCTCCGTGTGCTTAAAAAATCTTTTGAAGCAATCCCAAAGTTAAAAAAAAAAATGAATATTGACATAGGTTTGCTTAATTTAGCATGGATTTACTCAGAATGAATTTCTATTACTTATAAATTTTGAAACTTTATACACCCTAAAGCTTATGAAGTAAGAAAATAGAATATCTCGAGGTCCTCGTATTATCCTCATCATGCTTAGCATTGAATAATTTTCAATTTTACCATATCAACTAAAAGATAAATTTTAATTTATAATAAATTAAAATTTTATTTTTTGTCATGCTATTGTTCTGTTATATCAATAATAAAAGTAAGACAAAATATTTCACAAAATAAATTTTTTTGTGAATCGTATAACCCGATACATTTTTTGAAAGCATTGGCGCACGTGTAAACGAGGTGCTCTACCGCTGAGCTATAGCCCTTATTATTGTTTTTAAGTAACAGTATATTAACATAATTTCTTTTATTTTGTCAAGACAATAATTTAAATAGAATAAAATAACTTTTTTTTTATTTTATATCTTTTTTAAATATATTAATAATTTTTAAATATATTAATAAAAATATTGCTTATATGTTAATTAATAAGCTAAAATAGTGGTAGCCTACTTAACTCAGTGGTTTAGAGTATCGCTTTCATACGGCGAGAGTCATTGGTTCAAATCCAATAGTAGGTAAATAGTTAATAAAAAAGCTCAATGGCATATAATTTATATGCCATCGAGTTCACTAAATTTAGAAATTTTAGGAAACAGCTTCAATAGCTTCTAAGCGTGCTTTTGCTCTTTTCAAAGTTAAATTAGCTTCAATAACTTGTTTTCGACCGTCCGCTTGAGACAATTTAGTTTGAGCAAGCTGAAAAACTTCTTGAGCCTCTTGCAAATTTATTTCATTAGCTTTTTCTGCTTCATTTACTAAAATCGTCATTTGATTATTGTCTATCATAGCAAAACCACCCATTAATGCCATAGTAGACCATTTTTCATTAAGTCGTATCTTTATAATACCTATATCTAAGGCTGTTAAAAGTGGTGCATGATTTGGTAATATACCAATTCGACCACTATTTGTAGATAAAATAATTTCTTGTACTTCAGAATTCCAAACAATTCGGTTTGGAGCCATTACACGAAGATTTAAAGTCATTTTTTATTAATTCTCCACTTGTAAGGTTGCAGCCTTTGCAGTAGCTTCGTCAATATTACCTACTAAATAAAAAGCTTGCTCAGGAAAACTATCTAATTCCCCAGAAAGAATCATTTGAAAACCTTTAATAGTTTCAATAAGACTAACATATTTACCTGGAGAACCTGTAAATACTTCTGCTACGAAAAAAGGCTGAGATAAAAAACGCTCAATTTTTCGTGCTCTTGCGACAGTCAATCTGTCTTCTTCTGATAATTCATCAAGTCCAAGAATAGCTATAATATCTTGTAGTTCTTTATAGCGTTGCAATGTTTGCTTAACTCCCTGAGCTGTTTCATAATGCTCTTCGCCTACGATCCAAGGTTGAAGCATAGTCGAAGTCGAATCTAAAGGATCTACTGCCGGATAAATACCTTTGGCTGCTAATCCTCTTGATAATACAGTAGTTGCGTCTAGATGTGCAAAAGTGGTAGCAGGAGCTGGGTCAGTTAAGTCATCTGCAGGTACATAAACTGCTTGAATTGAAGTAATAGATCCTTCTTTTGTTGAAGTTATTCTTTCTTGTAAAGTACCCATTTCTGTACTTAAAGTTGGCTGATAACCTACAGCAGATGGCATTCTACCTGATAAAGCCGAAACTTCTGAGCCTGCTTGAACAAAACGAAAAATATTATCAATAAATAAAAGTACATCTTGCTTATTGACATCTCTAAAATATTCAGCCATTGTTAAAGCAGTTAATCCTACTCTCATACGAGCTCCAGGTGGCTCATTCATTTGACCATAAACCAAAGCTACTTTCGATTCTGAAATATTTTCTTCATTAATAACTTTTGATTCTTTCATTTCCATGTAAAGATCATTTCCTTCACGAGTACGTTCCCCTACTCCACCAGATACAGATACACCACCATGTGCTTTAGCAATGTTATTAATCAATTCCATAATAAGTACAGTTTTTCCTACACCAGCTCCTCCAAATAATCCAATTTTTCCACCACGCCGATAAGGAGCTAAAAGATCTACTACTTTAATTCCTGTTTCAAAAATAGATAATTTAGTGTCTAATTGTGTAAAAGCTGGAGCAGATCTATGAATAGGAAAAGTTGTACTAGCATCTACAGGACCAAGATTATCAACAGGTTCTCCTAAAACGTTAAAAATACGTCCAAGAGTAGCTTCCCCAACTGGAACACTCAAAGGAGCTCCTGTATCAACAACTTGCATTCCTCTCATTAAACCATCTGTCGCACTCATAGCAACAGCTCGAACTTTATTATTTCCTAGTAATTGTTGTACTTCACAAGTAACATTAATTTCTTGACCCGCTGTATTTTGACCTTTCACTATTAGAGAATTATAAATATTAGGCATTTTCCCTGGGGAAAAAGTAACATCTAATACAGGGCCAATAATTTGAGTAATACGTCCTACATTTTTAGCAATAAGTGTTGAAGTCCCAAAAGTACGAGAATCTGTTTTCATAAAATTTAGAAGTAATAAAATTAGTTGCTGATTATATTGAAAATTATTTAGTATCAACTCGATCATTTAATTATTGAAGAAAATAATTATCTTGAACTAATTACTTATATATTATAAATATAAGCATATAAAATGAAAAAAATTAAAAAGTGTAAGAAATAAATTAAATAGTTTTTGCAATATAAAAACATTAGTAAATAAATTTAAATAAAAAAAACATTTAATTTATTTTTTTAAAATAGATTAAGACGATAGTTTTTTTTCTTGTTATTTTTTAATACCTTTTAAATTAAACTTCATTTTCATTAATTAGTTTAACATTCAAAAGATTATTAGGTCAATGCTTAGAAAAATGAAACTCATTTACTAAAAAATAATCTGAGTTGCATCAACTGTAAAAAATAATATACAATAATACTGTTTTGTTATAGTAAAATAACTTTGTCTAAAAATAGACAAAATTAAATACCAAATAAGTTTTTTTATAAGACTAAAAAAATTTATTTATCGAGCAGACCTCATCCTTGCAAGAGTTATCAATTGAGTTGTAGGGAGGGACCTATGTCACCACAAACGGAGACTAAAGCAGGTGTTGGATTTAAAGCTGGTGTTAAAGATTACAGATTAACTTATTACACTCCAGATTATCAGACTAAAGAAACTGATATTTTAGCAGCATTTCGAATGACTCCTCAACCAGGAGTACCAGCTGAAGAGGCAGGAGCGGCAGTAGCTGCGGAATCTTCCACTGGTACATGGACTACTGTTTGGACTGATGGACTTACTAGTCTTGATCGTTACAAAGGACGATGCTATGATATTGAAGCAGTTCCTGGAGAAGATAATCAATATATTGCTTATGTTGCTTACCCATTAGATTTATTTGAAGAAGGTTCTGTTACCAATTTATTTACTTCTATTGTTGGTAATGTTTTTGGATTTAAAGCTTTACGAGCTTTACGTCTAGAAGATTTACGTATTCCTCCAGCTTATTCCAAAACTTTCCAAGGCCCACCTCATGGTATTCAAGTTGAAAGAGATAAATTAAACAAATATGGTCGTCCATTATTAGGATGCACTATTAAGCCAAAATTGGGTTTATCTGCTAAAAACTATGGTAGAGCTGTATATGAATGTCTTCGTGGTGGACTTGATTTCACAAAAGATGATGAAAACGTAAATTCTCAGCCTTTTATGCGTTGGAGAGATCGTTTCTTATTTGTAGCTGAAGCTCTTTACAAATCTCAAGCTGAAACAGGTGAAATTAAAGGACATTATTTAAATGCTACCGCAGGTACATGTGAAGAAATGATGAAAAGAGCTCACTTTGCTAGAGAATTAGGCGCTCCTATTGTTATGCATGACTATCTAACAGGTGGTTTTACTGCAAATACTAGTTTGGCTCATTACTGCCGTGATAATGGGTTACTTCTTCATATTCACCGTGCAATGCATGCAGTTATTGACCGACAAAAAAACCATGGTATCCATTTCCGTGTACTAGCTAAAGCGTTACGTTTATCCGGTGGAGATCATATTCACTCTGGTACTGTAGTAGGTAAACTTGAAGGAGAACGTCAAGTAACTTTAGGGTTTGTTGATTCACTTCGTGATGATTATATTGAAAAAGATAGAAGCCGTGGTATTTATTTCACTCAAGACTGGGTTTCTTTACCAGGTGTTTTACCTGTAGCTTCTGGCGGTATTCATGTTTGGCATATGCCAGCATTAACCGAAATCTTTGGAGATGATTCTGTATTACAGTTTGGTGGAGGAACTTTAGGTCACCCTTGGGGTAATGCACCTGGTGCAGTTGCTAATAGAGTTGCGTTAGAAGCTTGTGTACAAGCTCGTAATGAGGGACGTGATCTTGCTCGTGAAGGTAATGAAGTTATTCGTGAAGCTACTAAATGGAGTCCTGAATTAGCTGCGGCTTGTGAAGTTTGGAAAGAAATTAAATTTGAGTTTGAAACAATTGATACTATATAATTTAATTTCTTTTCTTTGACTTTTATTTTTTTCAAAATAAGTTCTTAAATTTAGCAAACTAAAAAGAATATTTTCTTACTAATAAGTAGAAAAAAATCTATAGATTTTTTTCTACTTATTAGTAAGAAAATATTCTAAAATTTTTCATCAATGTTTTTTATGTTTTATTAATCAATAAGAAATAATAATTAGTACCTAATTAATAAATTTTTTGAAGGTTTTGTAGCTCAGTGGATTAGAGCGCATGGTTCCGAACCATGAAGTCAAGGGTTCAAATCCCTTCTAAACCATTAAAATTTTTTTTAATAGTCTTTATTTATTTATATCAAAATTTAATTATATATTCTATTTTGTAAAAGAAAATTCAATATTATTGATTCTTAAAAAATATTAATTATATAAGTTACATATTCATTATTAATATGTAAAAACTAAATAAAAACTACTAATATGTCTTTAATGAATTGGTTTGAAGATAAACGCCGATTTGGTGGATTAATTGGAGCTTCTATTGAAAAAGCGACAAAAGGATATATTCTTAATGAAAGAAAAAAACTTAAAGTTAATACTACTAACGGATTATGGACTCGACGTGATAATTGTGAAAATATTCTTTATGTTAGATTCTTGAAACAAAATAAATCTATTTGCGAAGAGTGTGGATATCATTTACAAATAAGTAGTACAGAAAGAATTGAACTGCTAATCGATCGCGGAACTTGGCAGCCTATGGATGAAGATATGGTTGCTCGCGATGTTCTAAAATTTTCTGATGAAGATTCTTATAAAAGTCGTGTTATTTCTTATCAAAAAAGAACTGGTTTAACTGATGCTATTCAAACAGGTATAGGCAAATTAAATAAAAATTTAATTGCTCTTGGAGTTATGGAATTTCAATTTATGGGAGGAAGTATGGGTTCTGTAGTAGGTGAAAAAATAACCCGTCTTATTGAATATGCTACTGAAAAATCTATGCCATTAATTATTGTTTGCTCTTCCGGAGGAGCACGCATGCAAGAAGGAACGTTAAGCTTAATGCAAATGGCCAAAATTTCATCTGTTTTACAAATTCATCAAGCTAAAAAAAAATTACTTTATATAGCTATTCTTACATATCCTACAACCGGTGGAGTTACTGCTAGTTTTGGTATGTTAGGAGATATCATTATTGCTGAACCTAAAGCATATATTGCATTTGCTGGTAAAAGGGTAATTGAACAAACATTACGTCAAAAAATACCATATGGTTTTCAAGTTGCTGAATCTTTATTCGATCACGGTTTACTTGATTTAATTGTTCCACGTAATCTCTTAAAAGGAGTTTTAGGAAAAATATTTGAAATTTATGGTTTAGCTGCTTATAAAGAGTCTAATAGTTATTTTTTCTAATTTGATAAAAAATTTAATTAAATTTTTTTTATTCTTTTTAAATGTTATAATTTTTGTATAGATGCTAAAACTTTATATATTAATATAACTACTTTATTTAAATTTTAATTAAATTTTTTATATTTATTTGTTTTTAGGATAAATAATTTATATTGAAAAACTTTTAAGTAATTATAAAAAATATATTAACATCTTTTTTAGAAAAACGGTATAATTAACTTTCTTATTTTTTATAACTATTTTTTCTACAAATAATATTATTAAAGGTAATTTTTTTATGACAGCTTCTTATTTACCTTCGATTTTCGTACCTTTAATAGGTCTAGTTTTTCCAGCGATTACAATGGCTTCTTTATTTATATACATTGAACAAGACGAAATAATATAATAATTATTTAATAAAATTTTTATATTCTTTTTCTATTTGTCTATTTATTAATTTTGAAATCTATACTTTTTAATCAATTTAAAATTAATAAATATATATAAATAAAAATGACAAATTCTAATTATAGAAAATCTATATAAAAAAAAAGTTAATATAGTTTTTTATTAGATTTAAATAAAATGAAAAACTATATTAACTTTTTTTTTAACTACTAAATAGAAATTTAATTTGTAAAAAATTTTAGTTTGGCTTTTTTTGCTAGTTATACCATATATATTTAATAAATTTTAGGAGACGTTACAATGAATCGTGAATCTGAATGGCTTTGGGTAGAGCCTATAATAGGATCTCGAAGAATCAGTAATTTTTGTTGGGGATCTATTCTTTTATTCGGTGCGCTTGGGTTTTTTTTCGTAGGACCTTCCAGTTATTTTGGTAAAGATATAATACCTTTTTTATCATCTCAACAAATTCTCTTTGTACCTCAAGGAGTTGTTATGTGTTTCTACGGTATTGCCGGTTTATTTCTTAGTTCTTATTTATGGTGCACGATTTTATGGAATGTAGGTAGTGGTTATAATAAATTTGATAAAAAAGAAAAAGTTGTTTCTTTATTTCGTTGGGGATTTCCCGGAGAAAATCGGCGTATTTATATCAATTTTTTTATGAAAGATATACAAGGAATACGTATGGAAGTTCAAGAAGGCATTTATCCTCGGCGTATTCTTTATATGAAAATAAAAGGTCAACAAGATATTCCTTTAACACGATTTGGGGAAAAATTAACTTTAAGAGAAATAGAAGAAAAAGCTGCTGAGTTAGCTCGATTTTTACGTGTATCTATAGAAGGACTTTAAATTTGAAAAAGAAAAAAAAAGTTTAAAAAAAAATTTAATTTATCTAATTAATATATAATAAAAGAAAAACTTTAATATTGTTTTTTTTCTGTTTTAGTGAATTTTAAATAGTATTTATGAAATCTTATTTCGCGCAATTTTATTTTTGGTTATCAAAAACTCCGTACCGTTCTTTAGAAAGAGCTTATAAAACAAGCAAAAAAATACAACATATAAAAAAAGATTATCTTTCTTATAAAAATAAAAATTTATTTTCAAGACGGTCTTGGCAAGCCATAATGTTATATATAAATACAAATTTAAATAACTGTGTATTTGTAATATACTATAGTCTTTTAGAATATAAAATTAGTTTATTTTGTTTAAGCGTTATACATAATTTGTTTTTAATTATATCAAATTTTTTTAATTCTTTTTTTTATAAAGTTAGTTATTATTCTTTAATTTTTATTAAGTTTATCCAACAATTTGTAATGTTTCCGCAGTTTTCTCTTTTTTCTTTCTGGAAAAATATATATTTCTTTTTTTCACCTAGAAATTTTGTAAAAAAAATTCGAAATAAATTAGACAAAATTAAAATTAACTGTAAAAAAAAAATTATTAAAGTTAAAACTTCTTTTATTTCAACTAATTTGGTAAAAAAAGATTCAAAAAAATTTAAACAAATGAATAAAAAATTAGCTTGGATTGAAGCTAGTTTAAATGACTTAGATACATGGAAGCATTATTATTCTTTTTCTTTTTTTTCTTTTGAAAAAAAACAATTAGAAAAGACTTTATATTTTGAAGATTCAAAAAAATTTGATTTTACTACAGCAGCTTATGAATCTATCGGTCTTGTACCCCGCTCGATAACTCGTACTTTATCTGGATTTCAAGCAGAGTTAACAGGACAATCAACTTCATTAGTTCTTCAAGATTTTCAAATAGCTCGCTATCAGGCATTGGCTTCTTTACAATATATGTTATTTTTATTTTTTCTTCCTTGGGGATTTTCCATTTTTTTTAAATTTTGGTTTTTAGAACCTTGGCTCAAAAACTGGTGGAATACTTATCAATTTCAAATTTTTCTTAATTCTTTTCAACAAGAAATAGCATTGAAACGACTTCAAGAAATCGAAGAACTTATTTGGTTAGATAAAATAATGGTAAATTCCTTGAAAGAAATACAATCACACGATCTTAATATAGAAATTCATCAAAAAACAATTCAATTAGTTAAAGCATATAATGAAAATAGTTTAAATACTCTTTTACAGCTATTAACAGATATTATTTATTTTATTACCTTAAGCGCGGTTTTTATTTTAGGTAAACAAAGATTAGCTATTTTAAATTCTTGGATTCAAGAATTATTTTATAGTTTAAGTGACACAATGAAAGCTTTTTTTATTCTTTTATTAACAGATTTATGTATTGGATTCCATTCACCCCATGGTTGGGAAATAGTTATAGGTTCTTTTTTAGAACATTTGGGATTTGCCCATAATAAACATATAATATCTTGTTTTGTTTCGACTTTTCCAGTTATTCTAGATACTGTTTTTAAATATTGGATTTTTCGTCATTTAAATCGTATATCTCCTTCTATCGTAGCAACTTATCATACAATGAATGAATAAAAACTAAATTTTTGATTTATAAAATAATTTGTTAATTATTAGTTAGTCTTTTTAGTTATTAATATAGAGTAGAATACTTTTGATTTATGATCTTCATTATTATTATAATGGGCAGAATTATAAATAAGGATCACTAGTTTAGCTAAGTATCCTACTAATGAATTTTTTGAAAGAGAGTAAGTAAACTATGCAAAACAAAAATATTAGTCACTGGATAAAAAAATGTGTGATTCGATCGGTTTCGATCATAATCCTAATGAAAATAATAGTTTGGCCATCGATTTCCGAAGCATATCCGATTTTTGCACAACAAGCATATGAAGACCCTCGAGAAGCAACTGGTCGTATTGTATGTGCTAATTGTCATTTGGCTAAAAAACCTGTGGATATTGAAGTTCCTCAATCTATATTGCCAGATACTGTATTTGAGGCTGTTGTTAAAATTCCTTATGATACACAAATAAAACAAGTTCTTGCTAATGGTAAAAAAGGAGCATTAAATGTAGGAGCTGTGCTTATTTTACCCAAAGGATTTGAATTAGCACCTTCAGATCGTATTCCTCCAGAAATGAAAGAGAAAATAGGCAATCTTTATTTTCAACCTTATAGTTCTGATAAAAAAAATATTATTGTAATAGGTCCTGTTCCAGGCAAAAAATATAGTGAAATTGTATTTCCTATTCTTTCACCAGATCCTGCTGTTAATAAAGAAGCAAATTTTTTAAAATATCCTATATACTTAGGTGCTAATAGAGGAAGAGGACAAATTTATCCGGATGGTAGTAAGAGTAATAATACTGTTTATAACGCATCAACTACAGGTAAAGTAAGTAAAATTTTACGTAAAGAAAAAGGTGGCTATGAAATAACTATTGAGAGTTTAGATGGTCGTCAAGTTGTAGACATTGTACCTTCAGGACCCGAACTTATTATTTCAGAAAATGAATTAATTAAAGTAGATCAACCTTTAACAAATAATCCTAATGTGGGCGGCTTTGGTCAGGGAGATGCAGAAATCGTACTTCAGGATCAATTACGTGTTCAAGGTCTTTTAGTATTCTTCGCATCTGTTATATTAGCACAAATATTTTTAGTACTTAAAAAGAAACAATTTGAAAAAGTTCAATTAGCAGAAATGAATTTTTAATTCTGGAATAAAAAAAGAAAATTAAATTAAAGCGTTTGATTAATAGAATTTTTTTCTATTATGGATGATTATTATAATGAAATTCAATTTAGGGTTTTTATGTTTTTATAATATGATAATAATTTCTTTAGAAATTGAATATTTTGAATATTATTATCTTTTTCCTTTATTAAAAGAAATTTTAAATTATCATGGATATACATTAAAATTCAATTATTTAAAAAAATTAACTCGACAAGCATTAATAAACACATCTCAATTAACTAAATTGGTTTTTTTTTTCCATAAAAATTTTAATAAAATATACTATAAGAATTTTTTTATTATTAGAAAAAAAAAAAATCAAAAATTAAAAACTTGCTCTCAATTAGAAACAAAAATTTATATTGAAAAATATATTACTAATCAAACTTGTTTATTAATCAAAAAGAATTATTATTTATCCAGAGAAAAAAAAGGATTAAAAAAAAATATATATAATAAATATATATATAAAAGTAAAAGTAGAAAATTGCCAAAAAAATCTTTTTTGTATTTGATTTTTAAATTAATTGTATCTTATAAAAAATGGAAAGCTGATGAATTATACATAAAAATGGCTCATATTGCTTATTGTGAAAATTTAATAGGTTTTTCGATTAAACTTTTTAAAATGGCTCGTTTTGAAAAACAAACTTCTTTTTTTTTTATTTACATTTTTAAAATGTAAATAAAAAAAAATATACAGGTAATATTTTATATTTAATATATTTTTTATTTTAATATTCTATTATTAAAAAATTTTTATAATAATAAAAAATTAGTTATTGCTTTACTAAATTGAAAAGATATTCTAAAATTTTATTGCATAAAATTTTAGAATATCTTTTCAATTTTTATTATTAGTTAAATAATAAAATGTTTAAAAAAAATTTGTTCAATTAAATTTTTTTTAATTCTCTCTTATAATTTCTTTTTTTTATGAATAATTTTTTATATAGGTTCAAAACTTTAATTCTTATAAAGATGAACCTAATCCAGAGTATGAGCCATAAAAAGAGATACCTACTAAACCAATTACAAGAGTACCAGCTACAGTACCTATTAACCATAAAGGAATTCTTCCAGTGGTATTTGCCATTTATCCTATACTCCTTTTTTAATTTCATTTTTAGTTATAACTTAAACAAAAAAAAAGAACAGTTATAAATATTAAAATTTTAAATTCATTCCAAATAAGGCAAAGAAATTTCTGTTCTAATTAATTAAAGAAATAATTAGAAAATAAAACAGCTAATACAAAAATCAATAATAAACCCCAATAGAGGCTAGTACGATTTAATTCCACACTTTGTTTGTTTGGGTTTGGTTGTGTCATATCTTTACATTTTAAAGAAAGTTTATTATTCAAATTTATCGTTGAATAAATTGCATTGCTGATATTGATCCTAGAAAAAAAACTGTAGGTACAGCTAGTCCGTGTACGGCCAACCACCTAACTGTAAAAATTGGATAAGTTCTATCTATAGTCATTGATACCTCCTAAAAAGATCTAGTAAATTCATCAACTTGTTCTAGTGAATTGAAACGACCAGTAATTAAAGGAACTTCTTGCCGGCTTTCTGTAAAATATTCATTTGGCCGAGGGCTTCCAAAAACGTCATAAGCCAAACCTGTACTAACAAACAGCCAACCTGCAATAAACAAAGATGGTATAGTTATGCTGTGGATTACCCAATATCGAATACTGGTAATAATATCAGCAAAAGGGCGTTCTCCTGTATTTCCAGACATGCTTAGCTCCATATATATTTGTAAAGGCTAGGAAAAAATTCCATAAAAAATTAAATCTAAAAAAATTTCTAAAATATAGTAAAATCCTTTTTTTTAGCCTAGTTAGATTATCATTGTTATACCAAAGGTATTTTTGAAGCATACTAAATCAGTATATCTAGGGTTGTTTTGACGCAGCAAGACAGATAAAATACAAAAATCTCAAAAAATTTCAATTTTTTTAGATTTTTTAATCAATTTAATAAATTTTTCATAAATTTATTAATTTATTATGTAAAATATAAAACTTTTTTACAATATTATACTAATTTAAATTGTTAAAGTTTTGCAAATTAAATTAAAAATAAAATTAATTATTATAAATAATAAATACTTTTAACAAAAATTAATATACTTATATACTAAATAAAAAACAAATTCTTTTTTATTAAGTAAAGTTTGTATTTAATATATTTTTATATTTTACGAAATAATTAGTTAATAAAAACTATTATGCAATTAAAAAACCGCGGCTACAAATAATTTTTTAAAAAGTTATTTTGCTTAATAAAATAGAAAAATTTTCTATATTGCTTTTAGTTTAAGCTGTGTGTTATTGATATAACTAGTTAAATTTCACTTAAATTTTTATAAAAAATAGAAATCATCCAGAGTAAAATAGTGGCAAAATTAATTAAATCTGCTACTATAAAAAAAGCATTGAAGAAAATAAAGTCAATGTTATAGGTATAATTACTAAAGTATTTTTAATTAATAAAAATTGAATTAATAAAGAATTTAGGTAATTGTTTTACAAAACATGTATACTAAATTTGTTATATTATCATTAGGATTTTTCTCATGCTTACTATAATCAGTTATTTTCTATTTTTGTTTGCCGCTTTATTTCTAGCTTTAGTTTTATTTATTGGTTTAAATAAAATACAACTTATCTAAGAAACTATAAAAAATATAACTTTTAAGGTCAGATTAATTTCATTGTATTTCTCGAATAAATTTTGAGATTAATAATAAATTTAGTTAGTTTCTAACTTAAATATTATTTTAGTAAAATAAAAAATGGTTGAAGCATTGCTATCTGGAATTGTACCAGGATTAATTCCAATAACTTTAGCTGGATTATTTGTAACCGCCTACTTACAATATCGACGTGGTGATCAATTAGATCTTTAATTAAATATAGATAAAATTTCAATTTATTTATAGACTTTTTATTTTTCATTATAGAGAGAATTATTTATAACGAAATTGAAATTTAGTTAAAGTTTTTTAATTTAGATTTTCTTTCGAAATATTTTCATAATCACGCTCTGTAGGATTTGAACCTACGACATCAGGTTTTGGAGACCTGCGTTCTACCGGGCTGAACTAAGAGCGCTTATTTCAAATAAAATTTTTAATAATAATAAATAATATTATAATTTTTATTTATTTATAACAAGAAATAAAATATTTTAAAATTACTAATTTACTTTAAAGTAAAATTTTATTAAACATATTTTCGGGTAGGGATGACAGGATTCGAACCTGCGACATTTTGTACCCAAAACAAACGCGCTACCAAACTGCGCTACATCCCTCCCATGATTAATTATTACTTTCTATTTATTTTAATTGTATCTTATTTATTACGTTTTGCCTACGCTTTTTATTCATTTATTCATTATTTTTTTGTAATAATTTTTAAAGAAAATTATTAGAGTTATTTTATTTGGAAAATAGATATAAAATGTAGATAAAAAAAAATATATATATGCGTGTATGTAAATAAAAAATTATATATAAATATTCTTTTTTTTTTTCATAAAAAAGGATTATTTAAGATAAAATAAATTTAATTAAATAAAAAAATAGAAAGTAAATTTTAATTTATTTGTTTTTTCTTAAGAAATTTAATTTATTATTTTATTATATAAAAAAATTTATAAGAAATACAACAAACTTTACTAGTTTATTTAAAATTTTATAAAGATGTATTATAAGGAGACCTACAATGCAAGATGTAAAAACGTATCTTTCTACCGCACCTGTATTAGCGACTTTATGGTTTGGATTTTTAGCTGGTTTATTAATAGAAATTAATCGTTTTTTTCCAGATGCTTTAATTCTTCCTTTTTTCTAAAAAAAATATATTTTTATATAACAAAACAAAAATTTATATTATAAATAATAATAGTTTTTTTAGTTTTTTATTATTATTATAATTCGCTAAAAAATTTAAATTTAATTGCTAATTTTTTTAAAAACATTTTATAAATTTTAGAGATTCAATATTCAAGATAAATAGTATTATGGCTAAAAATAAAGATGTAAGAGTGACAATTACTTTAGAATGTACTAATTGTGCTCAAAATAATGAAAAAAAAAAATTAGGTGTTTCTAGATATACTACTCAAAAAAACCGTCGTAATACGCCTATTCGATTAGAATTAAACAAATTTTGTTCTTATTGTAATAAGCATACTATTCACAAGGAAATAAAAAAATAAATAGTTTTTATGAAACAAGCTATAAATAAATCTAAGCGATCTTCTCGCAGACGTTTACCACCAGTTAGGTCGGGTGAAATTATTGATTATAAAAATATAAATTTACTTCGTAGATTCATCAGTGAACAAGGAAAAATCTTATCTAGACGAATGAATAGATTAACTTCCAAACAACAGCGTTTAATGACTATCGCTATTAAAAGAGCTCGAGTTTTAGCTTTATTACCTTTTTTAAATAATGAAAATTAATTTAATTTTTTGATTTATTGTTGCTAAAATTTTCTATATTTTTTATACTTTTTTTCTAATAATTTATTGACTTCCCTGGAGCAATTAGATTCCAGGGAAGAATTTTTATTTAATATTTTTTTTTCTTTTTCTATTATTCACTAACTTTTTTCAATATTGTAAAAAAACAATTGTAATCTAGTAAAGCTATTTGCGCAAGCACTTTTCGATTTAAAAGTACTTGATTTTGATATAAGTTTTGAATCAATTTGTTATAAGAAATTCCATTATTTCGGGCCGCTGCATTAATACGAGTAATCCATAAGCGACGAAGATCTCTCTTTCGTTTATTTCTATCTCGATAAGAAGAAGTTAAAGCTCGCATTCCTTGTTGATTGGCTGTTCGAAATAGTTTTGAATGGGCCCCCTGAAATCCAGATGTAAGTGTAAAAATATTTTTTCGTCGTTTTCGAGCTACATATCCACGTTTAACTCTAGTCATTGATGTCTACTCTCATAAATTACTAATTGATTTTAATTAAAGAATAAAAAATTAATTTTTTATTAAAAATAAAACTTTATTTAAAATATAATCTTTTTTTATTTATTTCTTATTATTATTTTTTTTATTAATAGAAAAGTTAAATAAAAAGTAAAAGTAATAAAATTAATTTTATTGATTAGATTTTTTGAAAATTCTTTTAAAATAACAGAATAAAAATAAAATATATATATATATTTGATTTAATTATAATTATTTTTTTAATCATTAAAAAATAAACATATATATATATATATATATATATATATATAAATATTTATATACATAAAATTATTCTTTAATTATTGATAAAAAAAACTGACTTTTCTAGTGTAGAAAGTAAAAATTCTAATGGCTTTTGCTACTTTAACCTTCCTAGCCATAATTTCTTTAAGTTAAAAACTTTCTTATTCACAAAAGAATAGGACCTTGAAATAAGAAAAATAATGGATTCCATTGTTTCTATGACTTTTTCTTCAACGGTGAGGTCCTTTCTATATACCGAAGCTTCTTAAATTGAAAAATGTGATTTGTAATTTATATAATTTTCAAATTTTAGCTTTATTTGATTGACTAAATAAAAAAAGTATTGAAATCAAAAACTTTTTTATCTAGTAACGATATGTTATTTTGATAGTTTGCTGGGTAGCTGACCTTATTAATCCGTTTTTGCAATCATACAATCATTTTATAATAATTTTTTTTATTGTATTTTTTTTTCGCTTAATATATTTGTAATTAACTCAATAGTATTGAAAATCTGCTTTTTTATTTTACATTAAAATAATTGGATTTACACCAATAAAAGCCATAAATTTCATTTATTTAATAAATAAATGATAGATTAGTAATTTATGAAAATAAAAAAATGTTCTTCTGCTATACTGAACTTTTTTATTATCTAGAATTTTCTAATCATAACAAGTCGCACATACACTCTAGTACAAACTCCTCTTCGTTGAGGACATCCGCGAAGGGCTGGCGATTTTGTTCTATTTTCTATTGGTTGTCTTCGATTTCTAATCAATTGTTGAATAGTAGGCATTTTTAAACTATATGCAGAATTTATTGGTTTAAATTAGTTTTAACCATAAAAATATAATGTAAAATTTTTTAATTTATGTAAATATACATATATTAAATAGAATGGAATTTTAGTTTTAAATTAAAAAAAAATTATTCGAAAATTTAAGTGTTTTCTATAGCTACAAGATCAACAATGCCATAAATTTTTGCTTCTTTAGCTGACATAAAAACATCTCTTTCCATATCTTCGGAAATAACCCATAAAGGCTTACCTATTCTTTGTACATAAACTCTAGTAATGTAATCACGAAGTTTTAATACTTCTTCTGCTTCCATCATACATTCACCTGCTTGTCCATCATAATAAGAACTAGCAGGTTGATGAATCATTACCCTAATTATAAAATCTGATATAAAATATTGTATGAACTGTACAAGCATTTTTTTTATTGTATACAGCTCTAAAAATAAATTAATAAAATATTTTGAAAAAATAGAAATTTATTTCAATAATTTTTTTTTTTAACGTAATTCATAATTTTAAAATTTATATACCACTTTTCTTTTGTTAAATACTATTATGGTTCTTTTGTTTTATTTCTTTTTCTAGAAAACAAACAATGCCAAAGTTTTTTTTTAATATAGCTAAATTAAATTTTAACTAAAATTTAAAATTTTTATTTTTATATTTTGTAATTACTAAAAAAGTAAAAAAAAATAATATTTATAACGCTGAAATAAATAAAAAATTTTAATTAATTAACTTGATATTAAACGTTTTTTAAAATAGTTTTATCAAGCTTTTTATGTCATGCTATTATTACCTTTTTTATGAGGCGTATACATTTTTTATTAATCAAAAAAAAAGCAAATATTGGCGCAAAGCGTGAGGTAACGCTATACGTTTAGTAATTTCGCCCCCGGTTAAAATAAATGATCCCATTGAAGCAGCTAATCCCATACAAATTGTATGAACATCTGGAACTACAAATTGCATAGCATCATAAACGGATATTCCAGCTAAGACAGCTCCACCAGGAGAGTTAATATATAAATACATATCTTTACTTTCATCTTCTCCATTTAAATACATCATAATTCCAATGAGTTGATTTGCAATTTCATCGTCTACATGTTGACCTAAAAAAAGTAATCTTTCACGATAAAGTCGATTGTTATAATAAAATTTAATAAGTTTTTTTTTTTTATATAACTGTACTAGCTTTTTTATTTGCTCAATACAGCTCAAGCAGTTGAAAAAAATATTATTAGTTCTTTTATTTTTCATAAAAGTTTTAATATTTTATATTTTTTTTTCATAAATATTTTTAGATTATTATCATAACTTTGTTTAATAGTTTAAGTTCGTTTTTTAAATACTTAGTGAACAACATATTAAACAATTCATTCTTTAATATATTTGTTAAATAATTTATTTTTTTTTAATTCAAAATATCTTTCTATTTTATATATATTTTTTTTTTTACAAACGGTTTTTAGTAATATCTTTAGGTTTATAATCTACTTTGGTAAAATTTACTTAAGTCTTACTCACATATAAAAGTAAGTTTGTTTTTTTTTATTCATTTTCAAAATTAAATTTAATTTAACTAAATTTTGATTTTTAATTGAAATCTTTAACGAAGTTTAAAGCTTTATGTTTTGGTTGACTAACCATAGAAAAGATGACTAACTTTTTTACTGAATAATTTTTATTAAAATAGTATGTCATGCTATTAAAGCTTTAATAATTTATTAAGTTTAAAATGAAATAAAAACATCTAGATTAAATAAATAAAAGATGATGGATAATTTCCATATAACCAAATATGTTTAATAAACGCACTATACGTCGATCCAAACAGCATCTTCTTCTCCTGGAAGCCTAAAAGGCACTTTTGGAACACCAATGGGCATTTTTTTATCTGAAATAAATATATAACAGCACTTAAGATGAAAATAGAAAAAAATAAGTAGCTAATAAATAAAAAATTAGTTTATAATGTTATTAAGAAGATTATATTATATTTTTTTAATAATATTATCATTATTATATATAAATTTATAATTATATTATATATAATTTATAAAAAAAAAGAATTTTTTATTAAAGTTTAAACCATTTTTATTAGTTCAAAGTTTATTTTATTATAGTATAGTCATTGATTAATGCAAAAAAGTTACATAGTCTCTAATTCTCTTTGAGAAAGGGGTATTTCCATGGGTTTACCTTGGTATCGTGTTCATACTGTTGTACTAAACGATCCCGGTCGTTTAATTGCTGTACATTTAATGCATACAGCTTTAGTTTCTGGCTGGGCTGGTTCTATGGCTTTATACGAATTAGCTGTTTTCGATCCTTCTGATCCGATTCTTGATCCAATGTGGAGACAAGGTATGTTTGTTATACCCTTTATGACTCGTTTAGGGATAACAAAATCTTGGGGAGGTTGGAGTATTACTGGAGAAACTGTAAATAATGCAGGTATTTGGAGTTATGAAGGTGTAGCTGCAGTACATATTATTTTATCAGGATTATTATTTCTAGCAGCAATCTGGCATTGGGTATATTGGGATTTAGAGTTATTTCGTGATGAGCGTACAGGAAAACCTTCTTTAGATTTACCTAAAATTTTTGGGATTCATTTATTTTTATCAGGAGTTCTTTGCTTTGCATCTGGAGCCTTTCATGTAACAGGTCTATTTGGTCCGGGTATATGGGTATCTGATCCTTATGGATTAACTGGAAAAGTACAACCTGTAGTTCCGGCTTGGGGAGCTGAAGGTTTTGATCCTTTCGTTCCAGGAGGAATAGCTTCTCATCATATTGCAGCTGGTATTTTGGGTATACCAGCAGGTTTATTTCATCTTAGTGTTCGTCCTCCCCAACGATTATATAAAGGTTTACGTATGGGGAATGTTGAAACTGTTTTATCTAGTAGTATCGCTGCCGTATTTTTTGCTGCTTCTGTTGTTGCTGGGACTATGTGGTATGGTTCTGCTGCAACTCCGGTAGAATTATTCGGTCCTACCCGTTATCAGTGGGATCAAGGATTTTTTCAACAAGAAATAGATCGAAGAATTCGTGCTAGTAAAAATGAAAATCTTAGTTTATCTGAAGCTTGGTCCAAAATTCCAGAAAAATTAGCTTTTTATGATTATATTGGTAATAATCCAGCTAAAGGTGGATTATTTAGAGCAGGTGCTATGGATAATGGAGATGGAATAGCTGTTGGATGGTTAGGTCATGCCGTTTTTAAAGATAGAGAAGGACATGAACTTTTTGTTCGTCGTATGCCTACTTTTTTCGAGACTTTTCCAGTAGTTTCGGTAGATGAAGAAGGAATTGTTAGAGCTGATGTTCCATCCAGAAGAGCAGAATCTAAATATAGTGTTGAACAAGTTGGTGTAACTGTCGAATCTTATGGTGGTGAACTTAACGGAGTAAGTTTTAGTGATCCAGCTACAGTAAAAAAATATGCTAGACGTGCTCAATTAGGTGAAATTTTTGAATTTGATCGTGCAACTTTAAAATCAGATGGTGTTTTTCGTAGTAGTCCACGAGGTTGGTTTACTTTTGGTCATGCCACATTTGCTCTTCTTTTCTTTTTTGGTCATATTTGGCATGGGGCTAGAACCTTATTTAGAGATGTTTTTGCTGGTATTGATCCAGATCTAGATGCACAGTTAGAATTTGGAGCATTTCAGAAATTAGGAGACGCTACTACTAAAAGACAAATAGTTTAGATTAATCTAATAAGGTTTTTTTCTATCGATTTAATATTAAAAAAATAAATTTAATTTAATAAAAAAAGTAAAAAAAGAATATATATATCATTTTTTTTTTTATTTTCAAACTTTTTAAAGAAAATATATTTTCAATTAGTACGAAAGCTATCTCCATACTTCTCACTTATAATAAAATCTATGGAAGCATTGGTTTATACATTTTTATTGGTAGGTACTTTAGGAATAATTTTTTTTGCTATTTTTTTTCGTGAACCACCTAAAATTCAAACTAAAGAAAAAAAATAATTTTTTTTAAGTTTATTTTATTTTTTACAAAAATAAAAAATAACGTACCTTCCCTTTATTTTAGGGAAGGTCTTTAATAATTAACTTAATCTTCATGCTCTTCAAAAGGATCTCTAAGTTCTTTAGAGGGTTGCCCAAAAGCTGTATAAAGAGCATAACCAGTAAAACTCACAAGTGAACACGAGATAAATATAGCGACTAATGTTGCAGTTTCCATTTTTAAGTAATTCCAAAAGAATGGTTTATTTTTAATTAATATAATAGTACACAAAGTTAACAAATCTCAACTAATGCAATAAAATTTTATGGCTACACAAATTATTGATGATACTCCTAAAACAAAAGGAAAACGAAGTGGTTTAGGAGATATATTAAAACCACTTAATTCAGAATATGGGAAAGTTGCTCCTGGGTGGGGCACAACACCTTTAATGGGCATTGCAATGGCTTTATTTGCAATTTTTCTAGTCATTATTCTTGAACTTTATAATTCTTCGGTATTATTAGATGGAGTTCCTGTAAGTTGGTAATAACTTAAAAAGGTTCAACAAAAAATTTAATTTTTTTGTTGAACCTTTTTAAGTTATTGTTTTTATCTTTTAATAAAAAAAAATTGTTTTATGTATTTAAGGTAGTTTAATCGTGTAATCAATTAATTAAAGGGTTTATGGATTATGGGTGTGCGACCTGTTTAGATAAATGGAATTTAAAAATACAAAACAATTTGTTAATCTTAAAAAAAAGATTATTTTACTTTATTAAGTGTTATAAATAAAACATTTAAAGCATAAATTTTAATTAAAATATTAGTAAATATTTTTTTTTTATTTCAATTAAACTATGATTAATTTTTTTAAATTTACTAGTGAAATTTCGTTACCAAAATTTTTCTTATTTAATTAAATTTATAAATTTAAAATGGTCATAAAAAAGTATTTACTTGTTATACCTTTTTTTTAGTCATCGGAATATAGTAAAAATCTAAAGTTTATTTATGTTTATTAAATTTCAAACAAGAAAATCTTTATAAAATTGTTATTAATAATACTAATTAAAAAACAAAATTTAAAGTAAAAGATTACTCAAAAAAGCAGTTAATATAAATAAAGCAAACTTGAGATAAAAAAATAAAAAAATTATATATATATATAATTTTTTATATTTAAGCCGTACGAAAAAAATTATCATTTACGGTTTTTAGAGAAGGAATACATAAAAGTTTATCTATCCTAATAGAGTTTATGATTGGTTTGAAGAACGTCTTGAAATTCAAGCAATTGCAGATGATATTACTAGTAAATATGTACCCCCCCATGTCAATATATTTTATTGTTTAGGAGGTATTACCTTAACTTGTTTTTTAGTGCAAGTAGCAACTGGATTTGCTATGACTTTTTATTATCGTCCAACCGTTACTGAAGCTTTTGCGTCTGTTCAATATATTATGACCGAAGTTAATTTTGGTTGGTTAATTCGATCAGTTCATCGATGGTCGGCGAGTATGATGGTTTTAATGATGATTCTACATATATTTCGTGTTTATTTAACAGGAGGTTTTAAAAAACCTCGTGAATTGACTTGGGTTACTGGTGTTATTTCAGCAGTATTAACAGTTTCATTTGGTGTAACTGGATATTCTTTACCTTGGGATCAAATTGGTTATTGGGCTGTTAAAATTGTAACAGGTGTACCTGACGCTATTCCTGTTATAGGATCCCCTTTAGTAGAATTATTACGTGGGAGTGTTAGTGTAGGTCAGTCTACATTAACTCGTTTTTATAGTTTACATACTTTTGTATTACCTCTTTTAACTGCGGTTTTTATGTTAATGCATTTTCTAATGATTCGCAAACAAGGTATTTCAGGTCCTTTATAAATTATTAGAATATAATTTTCATAATTTATAATATAGTAATTTTTTTAATATTAAAAAAATTACTATAAATCAAAATTATTTATTGCCATACATTTTTTTAAAGACTTACAATAATAAAAAATTTATGGATTTATTGTATTTTATTTAAAATTTTCATTTAAATAAAATATATATTTATTTTTTGAGACAAATTTAATTATGGGAGTGTGTGACTTGAATTAATTATTAAACTTTGTAGATTTTTTTAATCTACCACATTGATTATAAAAATAAAATGTGTTGTTATCCCAAATTATAAAAAAAAATAAAAAAACTTGGGTAAAAAAAAAGAATTTTTCTAAATAAAATTTTTTCTATGATCTAATAAATTGAAAAAAGGCTTCGTAAAATCTAATAAAGACAAATAAATATATCTATTACATTTATGTATATTGATTAAGACTATATGATAAAAAAACTACATTCATTTCTTTTGGGTTTTTTTAATAGAAAAAAATCATGGAAGTAAAAAAAAGGTCTAATGAAAAAAAAAGTTAATATATTAACAAGTTAATTTTAAGTAAGTACATCATTTTAAAATTATTAAAAAAGAAAACTTATGAAAAATAAGACAATCCAAAAATCATATAATAATATTAGTTATTATTAAAAATACAAGTGTACTTGGATTTTGAATTTTTTTTAACGAAATAAAATTATTTAACTTATGTTATTTATATATACTAAACAACTGATTAAATAATTTTTTTAATTTAGATAAAAATAATTTGAGTTGGATGAATAAAAAATTCATGTCCAATTCTTTAGGGGGAATATTCTTTTACGAATAACCTATCCTGATAACAAAAAAACCCGATTTAAGTGATCCTATATTACGTGCTAAGTTAGCTAAAGGTATGGGACATAATTATTACGGAGAACCTGCTTGGCCTAATGATCTTTTATATATTTTTCCAGTAGTTATTCTTGGTACTATTGCATGTAGTGTAGGTTTAGCTGTTCTGGAACCTTCTATGATAGGTGAACCAGCAAACCCTTTTGCAACTCCTTTGGAAATATTACCTGAATGGTATTTTTTCCCTGTTTTTCAAATACTTCGTACAGTTCCAAATAAATTATTAGGTGTTCTTTTAATGGCTGCAGTACCTGCAGGATTATTAACAGTACCTTTTTTAGAAAATGTAAATAAATTTCAAAATCCTTTTCGTCGTCCAGTAGCAACAACAGTTTTTTTAATTGGTACTGCAGTCTCTCTTTGGTTAGGTATTGGAGCAGCTTTACCTATTGATAAATCATTAACTTTAGGTCTTTTTTAAAATATTAGATTAGTTTATTCACTTTTTTAGTAATTAGTTAAGATTTAGAGAGAAGTTACTTTAAAGTAACTTCTCTCTAAATCTTAACTAATTACTAAAAATTGAAATTTATTTAAAATTTATATAATAAAGGCAAAAGGAAATTTTAAAGAAAAAAAAGGCTTATTATTTAGTTTAATTTAACAGAAATTTTTTTTCTTTTTTACTGATTTCAAGTAATATCAAAATTTTATTACAATATATTTTTGTTTTATACACGTCGTTTTTTTGGAGGTCTACATCCATTATGTGGCATAGGAGTTACATCACGAACAAAATTTAAAATAATACCACTTCTACGGATAGCTCGTAAAGCTGTATCTCGTCCTGGACCAGGACCACTAATCATAACTTCTGCTTGTTTCATACCTTGATCAATTAAAACGCGAATAGCATTTTCTGCGGCAGTTTGAGCCGCAAAAGGTGTACTTTTTTTTGTACCTTTGAAACCACAAGCACCCGCAGAAGACCAAGAAACAGCTTGTCCGCGTATATCGGTTACGGTAACAATTGTATTGTTAAAACTTGCTTGAATATGAATAACTCCTTTAGGTATTCTACGTTTACCTTTGCGCAAACTAATTTTTTTTACTAATTTTGGCATAATTATTATTGTTTATTTATTTCAAAAATTTATTGTATTTTAATCTGTATATATATATTTGCTTTTAAATACAGTTATATATAAAAAATATTTAAATCTATTTTTTATCATTTTTATTAAAAGCTTAGTTAATAAAAAATTATCCTTGTCTTTGTTTATGCTTTGGATTAGAACAAACTACCATAATTCGTTTTCGTCTACGAATTAATCGACAATTATCACAGATTTTTCTAACAGAAGCACGAACTTTCATTTTTATATTCCTTATTTCTATGTAATTTATAATATAAAAAAAATTTATATTAAGTTTTTTAATTAACTATATTTTTGATTCCAACAAGTAATTTAACTATTTTGCGATTTAGCACGAAGGCGATAAGTTATGCGTCCCTTAGTTAAATCATAAGGACTTAATTCTACTTTAACTCGATCTCCTGGTAATATTCTTATATAATTTCGTCTTATTTTTCCTGAAATATGAGTTGAAACTTCACATCCATTGTCTAAACAAACTCGAAACATTGCATTAGGAAGTGATTCTGTGACTATACCTTCCATATCAATCAAATTTTGTTTCTTCATTAAAGGGAAAATCTCCTTTTTTAATTTAACTAACATTAAGAAATATAGTACTAGCTAGCTTTTTTTATTTACAAAGATTTTCCTATCCGAAAGATTTAAATAAAATGTAAATAAATTACCATACATAACATAAAATTTCTCCTCCAATTTTTTTTTCTCTTGCTTCTCGATCTGTCATAATTCCTTGAGACGTTGAAAGAATAACAATTCCCATTCCACCTAAAACTTTTGGAATTTCTTTATGATTAGAATACATTCTTAAACCTGGTTTGCTAATGCGTCGTAAAGTTGTTATATAAGGTTTTTTTTTTCTCCCCTGGTATTTCAAAGTAAAAACTAAAAAACAATTTTTATTTTCTTGATGTTCTCTAAAATTTTCTATAAAACCCTCTTGTAATAAAATTCTTCCAATATTCCGAGTAATATTAGTGGCTGGTACTTGAACTGTCTTTGTTTTTTCTAAGTTTGCGTTTCTTATATATGTAATCATATTAGCAATAGTATCGTTACTCATGAAAACTCCTTTTTACTATTAATATAAATAAGCTTTTTAATAAGTTTAAAAAAGCTTCTAAGACAAAAAAATAATTTTAGTTTTTTAGAAATTTTTTTGCTAATTTTAAAATGAAAATAGTTTAAAATGAAAATAATTAAAAAATTAAATATCAAATATATAAATATATATATGTAAAAATAATTGTGGAATAAAAAAATAATATTTTTTTTGGAATAATAATATTAAAGATTTTTTTTATTTAAGAGTTAATGTACAAATAAATATATTTAAAATTTTATTAATTTTAATTAATAAGAAAAAAAAATATAAAAATTTATAATTTTTATTTATAATACCTCAGGAGCTAGTGATACTATTTTAGTAAAATTAGATTCTCTTAATTCTCGTGCGACAGGGCCAAAAACACGTGTTCCTTTAGGGTTTCCTTCTTGATTAATAACAACGGCAGCATTATCATCAAATTGTATAATAGTTCCGTTTTTGCGTTTAAGTTCTTTACAAGTTCGTACAACTACTGCTCGAACTATTTCTGATTTTTTTAATGGCATATTTGGTACTGCCTCTTTAACTACGGCAATAATTATATCACCAATATGTGCATATTTACGATTACTTGCACCTAAAATTTGTATACACATTGATTTCCGTGCTCCACTGTTGTCGGCCACATTTAAATAAGTTTGAGGTTGAATCATTTTTTTTTTAACCCCCCCAAAAAGGTGAAAGATTTTAAAATTTAAGGGGGGGGGAAAGAATTAAGAAATAAAATATTACTAATTTTTCTTATTTATATAATTATTGTTTTTTTCAATTTACTGTTATAAATGGTTATATTTAATTTTCTTTATTTCTTTTTTGTACAATCGTAGCAGTAATAAATCGAGTACGTATAGGCATTTTATATGCCGCGATTCTCATAGCCGCTCTAGCAATAGTTTCTGGTATTCCACTTATTTCATACAGTATTCTACCCGGCTTAACAACAGATACCCAATATTCTGGTGATCCTTTTCCTGAACCCATACGTGTTTCCGCAGGTCGCATAGTAATAGGTTTATCTGGGAATATACGTATCCATAATTTTCCACCACGACGTGCATAACGAGTAATTGCTCGTCGTCCTGCTTCTATTTGTCTAGATGTAATCCAAGCTGGTTCAAGTGCTTGAAGGGCAAATTTACCGAAACAGATAGAATTACCTCTAGTAGATATTCCTTTCATTCGTCCTCTATGTTGTTTACGAAATTTTGTTCTTTTAGGGTCATAGTCGATTTTTTTGTCTCTATTCCAAAATCGGACATGAAGGTTTTAATATTATAAATATTTTTTAGATTATTATTATTATTACAATAATTTTTTCTATTTTTTTTATTTTTTTAGTTAGTAAAAAAAGGTTTATTGAGTTAGTAAAAAGAATAAAAATAATTATTGTAATAATAATAATAATCTAAAAAATATTTATAATATTTTATAGTAAAGTTTCATGGGCGAATATTAACTTATTTAGTTTTACTTAAAAATAATTAGTTATATTATTTTTTGTAATTTTTTTAAATTTGGTTTCTTTCGCCATCCTATCCAATAATTAAATTTATTTAGTAATTAATTATAGATCACGTCGTTTTAGTATAATAAAACATAAAAAATTTTTATTTTAATAATAGTGAAGTTTCTTATTTTCCATCATCAAATTTATTAGTCTTTTTTGATGTAAAACTTTTTTAGTAAATTAACTATTATTAAAATAAAAATTTTTCATGTTTTATTACACTGTTTTTTTCAAGATAATTTTAACCATACGAATTTAATAATAATATGTTATTAAGTTTTTTTTTTTTATTATAAAATGTTTTTTGCTTCATAAATATTTTTTATGAAAAAAGGTTTTAAATGAATATTTTTATTATTTAATAATTCATTTATTGAGTTATTTCAATAGAAAGCAAAGAATTAATTTCCAGTTTACATTGGAATATATCGAGTTTTTTCTTTCTTATATTGATTCAAAAAACATCGATTTTAACGAGTCACACACTAAGCATAACAACTTTTTTGAAATGTTAATAAAATTATAAATAAATTTTTAAAATAATAAAAACAAAAATAATTTTAATATTGAGATATAAAAAATTAAAACAAATTATTTTTCATCTTGGAATATCCAAATTTTTATTCCTAATACTCCATAAATCGTTTGAGCTGGATAATAACAATAATCAATTTTAGCTCGAAGAGTTTGTAAAGGAACTCTACCTTCTCTGGCCCATTCTACACGAGCAATTTCAGCTCCATTAAGACGTCCGGCAATTTGTATTTTAATACCTTTTATATTTGTTTTTTTTGCTAATTCAATAGCTTTTTTCATAGTTCTTCTAAAAGCAACTCGACTTTCTAACTGTAAAGCAATATATTCTGCAAGAATATTAGGTTCTCCATATGGCTTTGTTACTTCCGTCAAAGTCATACGAAGTTTACGATCTCCAGGAGTCAAAATATTTTGCACATCTGTTTTTAATTGTTCAATACCACGACCACGGTTTTCCACCAATAATGCAGGAAATCCTGTATGTATTTCAACTTGAATCAAATCCGTTTTTCTTTTTATCTCAATACGAGCAATTCCTCCATAATTTGAAGAATTTCTTATATTTTTATATACATAATTTTCAATACAATAACGCATTTTTTGATCTTCTTGGAGAAGTTTAGAATAATTTTTTGGCTGTGCAAACCAATAAGAATGATGGTTTTGAGTTACACCAAGTCGAAAACCAAGTGGGTTAATTTTTTGTCCCATGCTTTTTTTCCTTTCTAAATGATATTAGCATAATTTTTTTTTATTGATTTTTAGTTTTTACGATAATAGTTATATGACAAGTAGGTTTATGTATAGGATATCCTCGTCCTTGAGCTCTTGGTTGAAACCTTTTTAAAACAGCACCTTCGTCTACCTTTGCTTCACTTATAATTAAATTAGCTTTGCTAATATTTAAATTATTGCTTGCATTTGCTGCTGCCGAAGAAATTAGTTGTAATATGGGGTAACATGCTCGATAAGGCATAAACTCTAATATCATAAGTGCTTGTTCATATGAACGACCCCGAATTTGATTAACTACTCTCCGGGCTTTATGGGGAGACATACGTATATGTTTGGCCAAAGCTCGGGCTTCTAAATTTGATTTGTCATATTTCATCGAGCTTTACCTCCTAATTAACGACGAGATTTTTTATCACTTTTTGCATGTCCTCGAAAATTTCGTGTAGGTGCAAATTCTCCTAATTTATGACCTATCATACGATCTGTTATATAAATAGGTAAATGTTCTTGTCCATTATGAACAGCAATAGTATGTCCAATCATTGTGGGTACAATAGTAGATGCGCGAGACCAAGTAACTACAATTTTTCTTTCCTTTTTTAAATTAAGATTTTCAATTTTTTTTAGTAAATGATCAGCTACAAAAGGGCCTTTTTTTAGTGAACGTGTCATTGCCAACTACCTTCTGTTTTTATGTATATTTTTTTCAAGTTTTTTTTATATTTAATTATCCATTTTTACGACGACGTAAAATTAAAGGATCACTATACTTTTTAATTTTTCGAGTTCTTTCTCCAAGTGCAGTACGACCCCATGGAGTTAATGGTTTTTTTCTCCCAATAGGAGCTCGGCCTTCACCACCTCCATGCGGATGATCTATAGGATTCATAACAACCCCCCTTACTCGGGGACGTTTTCCCAACCATCGTTTTGATCCGGCTTTACCCATACTTTTATTGTTAGCATCAGCATTTCCAATTTGTCCAATTGTAGCTAAAGAATTTTGAGATACTAAACGAACTTCGCCAGAAGGTAATCGTAAAGTAGCTAATTTACCTTCTTTTGCGATGGGTTTAGCTACAGCTCCAGCAGTTCTTACTAATTGTCCACCTTTACCAGGTGTTATTTCTATATTATGTATAGCAGTGCCTA